TTGATATGCAGGTATAACTATCATATTTCTCTCTTGTTTAGTGTGTCTACCTCATCCTACACCAGATGGGAGATTTTTACCTCAAACAATTAAATCTGTACAAGATGAAATATTTAACTTTTTTTTGCTTTGTAGGATATAAGAAGTAGAAAAATTTATTTATTGACTTAAAGTTTTAATACCTAACATCTTTGGTCTATTTTGTAATAGAGTATTTAAATTCTCAACTTCTTTGAACTTTCCTCCTCGTTTACTATATTTATTATCTAAATTCTCACATCAATTAGCATAATCTAATGAAGCTTTTCATAATTCAAATAAAGGATATTTATCACGGTACTGAATAAGCCTACTGAAGCTTGGTATTGATGAAGCAAGTACTATAAATGTATATTTTTCATTATTTATACTTTTGGTAATGAAACTTGTATTTAAGTAGCTACTTATTTTTTTTGAATAATGAGAAATAAACTAAGTCACATCATTCTTTTTTTTTTCAGTATAAGCAATAACTATATTAATTTTGAATTTATAACTAAAATAACTAGTGTTATTTTGATTAGACTTAGATATAATAAAAGAAGAGTGAGAATCCGTAAAACCTGCTAATCAAGCATTACTGTTTATAGGAGAATTATCTAAATTTAAACATTCTAATTGAAGATTGTCATAAGTATTAAATCAGTTTATAGCTCTATGTAAAGCTTCTATTTTAGGAGTTCTCATAAAACCGTTAATAATATTAATGATTTTTACAACATCTTCAGTTTTTTGAAGATGTCATATTACGTGACCGGCATTTAGTTTAGCATAGACAGTTCCTGCATTAGTTATAGATGCTAATTTATCAGCTAAAGGTTTATCATCTGATCCCCTCCTATTCCCGGAGGGAAAATGGAAAGGCAAATACTATTAGTATTTTTGGACGATATCTTTTAGCCTTAGAATTAATATCATGTACTGCAATAGAACCATCAGCCTCTATAAGCCCAGCTAAATATGCACCTAATTTAGATCTTAAATTGTCTGAATTATCTTGAGATTGACTAATAGTATGGAAATATTTAATTCTATAATTTAAAAATAACATATAATAGATTTTACCAAATCCACCAATTAAAGCGGGCATAACCATAAAGAATATCATTAATATAGCATGAGCTGTAATGATACTATTATATAATTGATTATCTGCAATATATTGAACACCTGGACCACTTAGTTCCATTCTAATAAGTACAGAAAATGCTGTACCTAATAACCCTGAAAATAGCGCAAACATTAAATATAATGTTCCTATATCTTTAGCATTTGTTGATAAGAATCACCTCTCGTACCACATACTTATAGATGATCTTAATGTAATATTATTTTGCATGTGCCTATCTTCCTGATCGTGAACGACATACAAAAAAAAAACATTCTTTTTTTTTTATACATATGTATATTAAGTACTCAATAAATTATAATAAATATATTTATTATAATTTATTTAAGTAAATATTCTGCTGATATAAATCTTGGATTTATAAAGCAGCCCAGCGCACCCCTTCTTCCCCTATTCCCGGATATATCTTCGATATAAGAGGGATGAGGGGGATCCGGTGCTTATTAAAATCGAAGATTTTAATTAGCGGGGCTAAAAATTATTTAGAATATTGTTAAAAAGAAGCTAGATAGTTATATAAATATAAAGAAGATTATGGAGGAATCGAACCTCAAACTTAAGATCTGCAATCAAAGTGTAGACCATCTACAAGCATAATCTTTATAAATATTTTGGAATTCCAAAATATTTATAATGGTATTACATCACTACGAAATATTGGCATTGGCCACAAAATAAAATCCTTTATTTTGTATATATGCTCGGTTAGTTTTTTTTATAAGGCGGAACTAGAGACAGTAGGTATCATAAAAATTACTAGTCTATCACCTCAAGATTATTGTATTATTATAAGTATTATCTAAATATTTATTATAATATTTACTAATAACTTTCATTAATAAAGATCTAATCCGTCTTGGATATAACCAGAGGATAAAACTACCAAAACTTGAGCTTGTATAAATGCAATTCCTAATTCTAAACCTGAGAAAGCTATAATAAATGACAAAGGTACTAATCCTAAGAACAAGAAGATTATACTATTCGAATAGTTCTCAAAATTCATTGAAAGCAAGTAATTCCTCATCTGAATTGTGAGAATGAGGAAAATAATTAGATAGATCTGGATCCATTGATACTCCTATTAGAGACAATAAAAAAGCTCTTGTATAAAAGTTAAGTCTATTGTAATTTATTTAGAATATTGTTAAAAAGAAGCTAGATAGTTATATAAATATAAAGAAGATTATTGAGGAATCGAACCTCAAACTTAAGATCTGCAATCAAAGTGTAGACCTACTACATCATAATCTTTTTATTCATCGCCGCTTCTTCCCCTCTTCCCCCTTTACCGGCTGATATAAATATTGGATTTATAAAGCAGCCCAGTACGTCCTTTGGTTTTTTCATATCCTCAGGATATGAAAAAACCTAGGACGAAGGGCTAAATTTTAGTCGCGATATCAGGAGGGATCTGGGAGATCCGACGATGAATAAAAGAGAATTTACAATAATTTGTAGCCTTTTAAATTAAACACCATGATTTATAATAAAATTATAAATATCTTGAAGTTCATTCGCATCAGGTTCAAAAAAATCTAAACGACACATAGGTTGATTTTCATTGAATCAAGGATTATTGATTCTCCCTATTATCATTTCAATTTTACGTATAATACATACTAGTCTATGAGCTCAAGGTTCCAAATTATCTAATAATATATTATTAAAAATACGAATTAGATGATTATAATCATCAGAATCTGCTAAAGCTGCTTCTATTTTGTGTAAATAAAAATATAAATTATGTGCACGTTTTGCAATCTCTGACAATACAGTATGGAGTGTTTCTAATAAATCGTGATTTCTAACATTAATTACTCTATTATCAATAATATCTAACATAGGTCATGTTTCAGTGCGAACATACTCCGCTAAAAGGTTTATTCGAATTAAAAAAGCGGTAAGCGCTTCAATATGTTGAGGAATAAGATCTAGACTTTGGTTAAAAGGTCAAGCATTATCTATATGGGCAAATACTTCACGTACTTCTTGAGAAGCTCAATATAGCTGCATACTTGTATAATCTAAAAAAAGATAGTTTATATAAAAAATAGTAATCGCCATTCCTACAAGGCTAGCTGGAGCTCAAGCTCCAGAAAGAATTAGCCCTAAATCTAAACTAGCTTTAACAGTTACTGTTTTAGAATTTAAATTAGGATTCCGTTTTTTCTAGTATACGAGAGTTAAATTTTAATTTTTCGAAGGCAAAATTTCCATATTTATATCCACCAGAGTATTTTCTATTAAACTTATAGCAGGAACTATAAATGCAAAGTGTCCAAAATATAATGCTGTACTAATTTGTCCAAATTCTATAAATGGTGTTTCAACGTGTTTAGCTCCTATTTGCATTAACACTAAGAAATTAGCCACAAATACAAAGAAAGCTATTTTACTTAACGGTCTAAATTGTAAACCTTTTGATCTCCCTAAATCTGTTAAAGGTAATAACATAATAATTAAGATAGCACTAAACATTGCTATAACCCCTAATAATTTGTTAGGTATAGATCTTAAAATAGCGTAGAATGGTAAAAGATCAATAAAATTTAAATATAAATTTAATATTATCTCCTCTTAATACCGGCAAGAAAATAGCAACAGCTTTATAGCCCCAATTTATATAACATTTCTTTAATAAAATAAGGTTTAACTAAAGTTCTTAAAGTATCCATAGATTCTTTGAAAATATAAATACGGGGTTTTTTATCTCTATTATAATGTATAGAGCATTTAAGGTTAAATTTATCTTGTAATGTGAACATTAACTTATCGACGTCTGTGTTAGTAAAAGCATAAACACTTATATGTACACCGTCACCATGTCTACTTCCATCATCCATCAATCAAAAAGCTAAACCTCTAGGAGATAACAATTCGTAAATGTTAGAAGGAACTATTTTCACATTTGATTCATAAAACATTGCTCTAAATTCATTAAAACAGGGAAGTTGCATAGTTGTAAAAGATATAGCACTATATGTTTTTTTAGTCCTATTATCTACCACTATTCTAGATTGAGGAGTATAATCCTTTACACAAAAAGGTAAAAAGAAGCTTAACACATAATAAAAATATTCTTTATGTGCTACAGCTGTTTGAGCATAAACCAATCTAGAATTACCAGTAGATGATCTTTGTACTATGTGGGCATCACCAAGTAAAATCCCTACCAATATATCTTTGGTTTCATCCGGTAATTTGATTAAAGCTCTATCAGAAGAAGATAAACGTCCAATTCCTTTTGTAGAACGAACAGCTTTTAATACCGGACTAATCACAAAAAATAATAAGGAGATAAGATCAATTTTGATTTAAATTAAGTTAACACAGTATTTCTACTATGATCGGACTATATCTTCAATTTAAACTGTAGCTAAATCAGAAATTTGAAGCTGCAGTGTTATAATTTAAATCGTCCCGCGTATAGTCTCTGAGGATCCTACTTATAATGTGACTCATTATTTTGGTTTCCCGCTGATTGTCCATTAATATATCCTTGAGGATTTTCACTTAAATATTTTTATTTAAGTACCTAAGGTTTTAGGAGTTTCCAGCATATAGCGGGATTAAGTGACATCTTTTTTGTTCTATCACTCTGGTACAATAGCAGGAGGAGTTTGCATAGGATTTGCCATTATATAGTTTTCACTATCACCTAATACATTAGGCATAAAGAAAACAAATAAACTTAATACAAATATAAACATAAATATAGTAATTAAATCTTTAAACAGGAAGTAAGGAGCAAAAGGTAATCTATCGTAATTACCTGATACACCTAATGGGTTACTTGATCCTGCAGCATCGTGTAATGCTATTAAATGCATTAAAGCTAATGCAGCTAATACAAAAGGTAATACAAAGTGTAATGCAAAGAATCTATTTAAAGTTGCGTTATTAACAGAGCATGTGTGTTGGTAGTCTACGTATTTAATATAAATTAAACACTCTCACTACACTCAAGAAATTTCTTTATTGATCGGACTATATCTTGATCTTTTTTAGTAATTTGAAGGTATATTTATCTTTTTAGAGTATCTAGGGATTGTACGTAATTGCTTTATTCATAATAAATATTCTAATTTTTTATAACCTAGTAATTTCACAGGTGCTTTATTTAAGAATTTTACAATATTCTCTATTGATCTAACACTAGTTACTTTTAATTTAAAACAATTTGTTTTATCTAAGTATACGCTAGTAGTGAAAGATAAATATTCACGAATAGCCAATATTATATTTTCACCACCTGTTTGACTAATATCAAAGCTAGCTACTGAATAATCGTCCTTTAATTTATAAACACTAAAACAACCTTCAGCTTCTATAAATCCTACTAATCAAGCAGGAAAATAATCGGCGCTAATAATTGATTCAATGCTGTTTAAAGGCTCGTCACTTCTAGTATACTCCGGTAAATCAATAGAATAAATTAAACCTGAAAGTAAAGCATGTCTAAATCTTAAATAATCATATTGTTTATTAGAAAACATAGGATACTTATCGAAAATAGGTAATATAAAATTTTTTAAATGATTTTTATCTCTAATTCTTAAAGAGATCATTTCTATCTCACCTCTTTTTCTAATACTTACAACCCCTACACCTAATAAACTTTTTAATTTATAGATAAGTTTCGCATCTCTAATTGATAATTCTATACCTAATTCATAGGTTAAATATTTTCCTTTTTTTGAGATAGAAAAGAATCCATCACCCTCAAATAAACCTACTATATATGCGTAGGTAAGATCTTCTGCATGTAGTCTCTGAGAGGCTTCCGAAGTAGAAATACTTCTCACCCCTGCTGATTGTCTCCGTGTCATTGCAATTTTTACGCTAATAATTGGTAGAATTACCAAGAATAAACCGTATGCAAATCCTAAAATTGGAGATTTTCCAGCATTAAGCAGAATTTTTAACAGTATGTCGCCATACTGTGGTCCATCTGTGTATAAACCTCCTCAAATGACATGTTTATTTCGTATAATATTTAACTTATACTTTACACCCTCACGGGTGTAGTTAGACTATTTCTTAAATATTCAGATCCCTAGGGAATAATGAAGATTTTGGGGTTATCGTGTTGAGCTTATTGTAGGTATAACTCACTCATTAGTCGTTGAACGCTTTTAATCCATTTATGTATACCGAATTAAATTCCGCTACAGATAATCTTCTAATAAACCGGAGGTTGTTTATGAGATGTCCCTGTAATTTTCCCCATTTGCCTCTAAAATAGTCTTATTACAATAAGATTATTTTAAGGAGCCCGCAATTATTATTAATATATATTTAGGAGTATTTATCTATTCATTACTTACAGTTCAGGGAAGTTTAAATTTTTATAACGTGAACTTTCACGTAAATTATTTAATCATTTAGCGTATTGTATATATTTTAGTCCTATTAAAGAATGTAATCCTGAAAATGAAAAGAAATTTATAACTTTTTGTACATCAGATTTAGAACTAACACCAAATTGATTATAATTATTTGTTGAATCTATTTTTCTATTTGTATTAAATATTAATTTAAAAGCTTCAAATAAATTAGAATGTACTCTTTGCTTTAATTGAAAACAACCATCATTATTCGTTTTAATAAAGAAAGAACCTTCTGAACCTTCTTAGCTTTATATCCACCCCCCTACGCGGGGCCCAGCGCAGGAAAATAAATTATAAGCTAAAAATATCCCTAAGTTCTTTATCTTTAGTAGTATTACAATCCTATTTTATACAGCATTGATTTATCCATATAAGATTTAACCAATACCCTGATAATAGGCATAGAACGTTGTCTAATATATATTCTTGGTTGAGTTTGAGTATGAAAGCGTAATGTACAATCTACATTGTATCTAATCATTAACACATTCATTAAGCGTACTACATCAACTAACTCAAAAGAGTCAGTACAAAGAATTAAACCATGTTGCTTGGCTGACCCATCTCCCATAATAAGATGAGCTAAGGCAACCGGAGTTAAAAGATTGTATATATCTGACGGAACTATTTTAACTTTATTAATATAAAATAAAGATCTCAACTCAAAAAAACAAGGTAAACCTCTAGTACGGAAAAACAAGGCTAAATTAATATTATTATTTCTAATACTTTTTACAACAGTAGGGTAAAGATTACAATAATGAGAAAGTATTGAAAAAACAAATAAGACGTATCTTGAATTTTTTAAAGACTGTTTAAAAGCTAAATGAGGATTTTCATGTGATTTAGCTGAAGCTAAATAACCGTCAGATAAAAGTAATCCTACTAGAACACTCTTTTGGTAAGATGGTAGAACAATCATATTTTTAACTATTTTTGTATTACGACCTGTTCCAACTGTTGAACTCAAATTAGAACCTCAAACAACTAAATCTGTATTATTCGGTTTAACTGCATATGTAGAATAACGTCTAACCTTTTCTTGCTGTTTTATAGTTTGCTTAAGATAATTAAAACCCTCTCTTCTAGAAACTAAATTTTTATATTCTTTTTTTACTCTTTTATAGGTAAGAGGGTTCTCTTGAACAAACTGAACTAGCCCGGGGTATAGTCAAGGACATGTAAATCCTACAATTCAATTTTTAAAAAAATGTAATAATGTATAATCAAATGGATTTTTAGGTATTTCAAAAATACTAGGTATATTGTTTATATCCCCTATTAGATCATAATCTTTAATATCATTCATCAATATGTGCATGGCTAAATTAAATTGATTTACTCTGGTATCTGTTAAGAAATATATTTTATTATGCACAAGTAATGGAAATAAGACTTCTTGTAGGTCAGTTTTATTTATTATTAGTTTACAAGTAGGACTTCTTAAATCCTTATAAATATTTATTTTACCTATTTTTAAAACAGAATATATATATTCTAAGGTAGAAATATCTTCTAAGTGTAAAGATATTACCATTTTCATAGTGATAAATCCTTTTGTAGTTTTAGTTATTTGAATATATCCATCACCATCAATCAATCCAACTAAAAAAGCTAAAAATGATGAAGGTATTGAATTATATTCTTGTTTATCTAATCTTAAAGTTTTATTCCCTTTTTTTAAAGCATTTTTATGTACAACACCTATAGTAGGTAAAAGGGCTTCATTATCTGAAACCTTAAAAAGTAATAAACTTAAACTCTTGTAAACAGCAATTAAAAATGAAAATACAATAAAAATACCTAAATATATATTAATTGTTATTGTTTTTGACTCAACAATATCTTGTCCAATTCATGGTATAGCACTTATAAGGTTAGTAATAACTGTTGCACCTCATAGACTCATTTGACCATAAGGTAAAACGTACAAACTTACTTATCAATAAATAATAAGCTAGAATACCTTTGAATTCGAATATTCCATTAGTTAAAGAGATGGTATTTAACTAAAAGTTCCGACTGTGCATTAAGCAGCATTTCAGCCACCCACCAGTGACCCAGTCTGTCGCGATCATTTATATAACCGACGATCTTAAAGTTAATTGACTTCTTTGATCGTTTTCACTAGCATTGCCAAATAATATTTAATATTATTCTATAACCCCGTCGGGCTATATCACTTTAATCTAATTTTCTTTATAAAAATTGCAAAAAGATTGTTACTCGTGAGACTATAATTTAATATAAAAGTTTTTTTTTGTTTAAAGTTATTTGGATAAATCTTTAACTATTCACTGTTTTTTAACTAATTTTGATTCTGTTTTTAAAGCTCTTTGAAGTGTTTTTTCACCACAATTAATAGCTTTAGCTGCCTCTAGGATCGTAGGATATTCTCCATAAACAGTATCATTTAAGTTATATAGAATAACAGGTCTTGTATGTGATACACATTTTAATTTAGTTTCATCTGACATAGGGGGTCTATTTAAAGCTTTATATCTCATTTTTTCTATGGTTTCGGCTGATAGTTTTTTACCCCTATTTAAATTACCTATAGCATTTCGTCTTTCATCACTATAAATTTCTTTCATTTTAAGACGATCAACTTCTGTATGTTTATATCCAAAGCTAGACCCTGCTTCAGTCAAAATGTTATAATTAGGTAATAAACACTTCAAATATTTATCTTCTAAATCTAATAACTCTTTATTATTTTCTTTAGTTACAATATTAGGATATAATTCTAAAATTAGAAAAGCAAAATTTTCTAATCCATATTTTTTTACTGCAGCTTTAACTATTTTACTGCCTCTAAAATAAATAAGATGATTACTAAATCTAGCATAAAATCTATTAGTAGCTGCAGAACCAATATAATAATCTCCTGTGGTTTTATTAAGTATCATATATATACCACTTAAACCTGAAGTAGATTTTAAAACATTTTGTCTGGTAGTTTCTAATATCAGATTTTCAAATACATAAACAGGATTTAAATCTAATTCTTTTATTACATTATTTAAGTTATCCGATAAACTATCAGCAGGTAAATCAGATTTTGTACTGTAATGTCTAGGTGTGTTGATAGAAGGAATTGCGTTTGTATTTTTTAAACTTTTCGTGCCCGGATCCCCAGAGGGAAGAGGGCAACAAACTTTTATATTAAATCATTTTGGGCTATGTTGGTAACCCAAGAAAGCTGTAGCCATCATAAGGATAAGTATAACTGTTCCTAAAGCTCATACTAATGTTCTTGGAGATCTGTAAGATCCGTAATACATTCCTCTTCCTATGTGAAGATACACTAAGAAAAAGAAAGCTGAAGCTGTATTAGCGTGTAAGTAACGAATTAATCATCCATTATTAACGTCCCTCATAATATGCTCAATAGAATTAAATGCTTCTAGTACGTTTGGACTATAGTGCATAGCTAGTGTAACACCTGTTATAATTTGTATAATTAAACATAAAGCTAATAAAGACCCGAAATTTCATAAATAGCTAATGTTACTAGGCTCTGATGCATCAATAAGATATGAATTCACTAATTTTAATAAAGGATGACTTTTTAATATTCTCATTTTTTTTTTCTATTTCTATTAATAATATTTAAAATTTAGAGCTATTTGTCCCAACAAATCTACACCCTTCAAATCTTATGAAGTCCTTATCTTCCCTTCATATCTAAATTTTAGTAGTGATAAAGGGACCAATTGGATAAAGGTACTATTTTATTATACTCTATTATGTATTATATACACTATTTTTCTATATCCCTATCTCTTATTTTTTTGTGCCTTTACCACTGATGTCGCGCAGTGATAAAGGGATATCCGAAACCGTCCTATTATCTCTTCGAGATTAGGGACTAGTCCCTATTGGTATTACCTACTAAGAGCGGTGATATATCACTATAAGTTATATAATATTAAAATAAATCGGACTATAAAAATGTAAAAAAGGGTTTAATTCTCTCCCCCCCAGATACCCATCCCCTCATATATCATAGGGATAACGGGATCAAAAATAATGCAATTGTTTTGTAATAAACAAAAGAAAATATGATGATATATGATACGATACGATATGATAGGATACCTATTTTAGGCTCCATAACTTCCCCCCTCTTATCTCGAAGAGATAAGAGGGGGACTAAAAAGAGTAATACGTGTAAGATTTGAACTTAGCGTCTTAGTAGTTTAACTACTAGGTTTTTCCAATTAAACTAACATATTTTTAAATTATCACATTAATATGATAATTTAACTAGTCCCCTCACCTTCCAAAAGGAGCTAATCTTTATCGTACTTGCTAGATAAAATTAGCGACCTAAAGACAGAGGAGATCTAAAAAATTCCGATTAAAAGCAAAACTGTAATTCATTAAAGTGATAACAGTTGGTATAAAAAAAAATTTTTTTTTATATTATTTTTTTTGTGAAGGACCGGCATTCAAATCTTCACCTGATCTCTTGCTACCCGAAATATTGCTTGTATTATAGCTAGATTTACCTTTAGTTAAATCAATTTTTTCTTTAACCTCTTTATTTATAAATCTTTCTATATCCACCTTTTGTTCCAGTAAAGATTCTTTATCTTCGAGTTGTTGTGGAGTTAAATTTGATTGATCCTCAAGAGCACTAAGTTGGTTTTTAATTAACTTTAATTGCTCCTTTTGGTATTCAATCATTCTATTTTCCACAGTTATCTTTCTATTTTGAAAAGAATCTTTTCAATTTTCATCATTGGATGCAAATTGAAAAGGTTCTACTCCAAATATATCAAGTAAATAAGGTAAGTTTTTAATAACTAGATATAGGAATAGAAGTAAATAAACTACTTTTTTTAATTTTTCTACATCAAACATGTACAAAGTGCAACTTGTGATAATACCAGTACTTAATCATGCGATATTTTTACTTAATCTAATTGATCCTTTTGTTATTAGATTTATAAGCCCAGGAAAACCTAAACTGCTAGTTAACATAACAGATTTCGGAGATAACTCATTAACTCTTGCTTTGTTCATAGCAGATTTAATATTTTGTATTTGGTTCAAACCATCTAAAGTAGAATCTACTTTAAACCCCCGTCCTCGAACTGTAATTACGAGCACTATTGTGGAAATATGGTATTAACGATGCATGTAAAATTTTACTCGTGAAGGATCTTCTTCCAAGAGAAGGTACCATAAGTGAAGAACCTGCAAATAGAATTAATAAGATCATACTTCATTCAATTTGCCCTAAGAAAACATAAAATAGTAAGTAAGTAATAAATCCAGCTAGTATGTATAGAGCGTAACTTGTAACTACACCTGTACTTAAAGATCCTATACTTTTACTTAGTTTTATTAACCCAACCTCAAGACCAAAAGGTCCTAATAATTCTATACTTCCTTTATCTAATACTTTAGTAGTTTGTCCACCTAAATCTAAAACTAAATTTGTAATATATTTATTATAGAACATTTCTACTAAGAATCTTTGATTAAAGAAACCAAAAATATTATATCCTAATTTAGAGAATTTAAAGCTTATTAAAGATTCAGGTAAAAATTCAGATAGGATAATAGCTAATGCACTAAATGAAATAGTACAAACTAAAGGTAATAATTTGAATAAAACAGGTACTGCAAATTCAGTATCAATCATTATTTCATGAACAGGGTGTATAAATATACTATTATCTATAAAGAAACTTGACCCTAAACCTATAAATATATCTTTAGTTAAGTAACCAAAGAATATAGAAAAAATGGCTAATATAACTAAAGGTAAACTTAAGAAAATATCACCTTCATGAGCATGTTTATAATATGTCATTGATCCATTAGGATTAGTTAAGAAAGTTAAGTATAAAACTTTCACTGAATATAAAGTAGTAAATATTGCACCTATTACTGCTATAACATATACAGCTATACTACTAAAATGGAATTGACCATAAGCAGATTCTAATATAAAATCTTTACTATAGAATCCAGTCATGAAAGGGAAAGCAACTAAACTAAGACTAGCTATTAATATAACAGAATATGTTAAAGGTAAGAATGATATTAATCCTCCATATTTTCTGAAATCTTGATTATCAGCTACTGCGTGAATAACCGCACCTGCTCCTAAAAATAATAATCCTTTATAAAATGCATGATTAACTAAATGAAATAATGCTAAATTATATGAAGATAAACCTATAGCTATAACCATCATCCCCAATTGACTCATTGTAGAATAAGCTATAACTTTTTTTATATCTTGTTGGAATAATCCTATAAGAGAACTAAATACAGTAGTAATTGCACCTAATCATAAACATATTAATAATATAGTAGAACTATATTCTATTAAAGGAGATGAACGAATTAATAGGTATACACCCGCAGTAACCATAGTTGCAGCGTGTATTAAAGCAGAAACTGGAGTAGGACCCTCCATGGCCATAGGTAATCAAACGTGAAGTCCCACTTGAGAACTTTTAGCCATAGCCCCTATTAATAAACATATTCCTATAATAGTAACTACATTTTCATTTATGTAAGGAGCTAATGAAAATACTGTAGCGTAATCTAAATTCAAGTAGATTATAGCCTTTCAGCTATAACTTGGACTATATCTTCACCCTTAAAGCTAATATACTCTTAATATTATCGACAATAAGGGGTATAACGTGTAGTCTCTGAGGAACCTTTTAATAAAATTTTATTGTCAGTTTCCTGCGGATTGTCCATTGTCACATAGTTCTATTCTTTTTAATTTTTAAGTTTTGTGTACATCCTATTTATATAAGTTTCCACAATTATCTATAAAAAGACTTTAGGAGTTTCCCGCATATAGTTATATAATAAGAAGGATATTAATATCCTCCACGGCAATTTATTTAATTTGTAAAGAATTAAGATGCGAAAAATCAAATACTTTTCGTTTACTGTTAAATTGATTTTTTATATGTTTTATTTTTTCCAGATTATCTTTACTTAGACTTCCTCTATGAAGATCTTGAACAAGACATCAGTCCTTATAAGCTAAATACTTAGAAGAGTATAAAGGAAACTTTTCAAAATATCTATGAACTATTTCATGGCTTCTTGAATTATGAGCTACCACAACAAAGGCATAAAACACTTTATCCTTAGTTTTTCGAGTTCTAGTATACAAATTAACAGTAAAAAAAGCCGCAATTTCACTCATAATAAAAAAAAAACTAGATCCCCCTTGTTCAAGAGTAACCTCTCTAGAATAATTCTGTTTTACTTCTATACGGAAAAAAGTTTGAACACTAGTTCTTAAATATACACCATTTTTCTTACGATCGTAAACAGTTATACTAAAACACCCATCAGAATCTGTAAACCCTGCTAATCAGCCATTACTATCTAAAGGAGATTTATCTAAACCTAAGTAAGGTATAGAACTATTATCTTTTTCATTTATTCAATCAATAGCTCTATGTAAAGCTTCTATTTTAGGTGTTCGCATATAACCATTAATTAAATGAATTATTTTTAAAACTTCTTCTTTAGATAAAATTTGTAGTATTACATGACCTTCTTTAGGTTTACTTATAACTTTACCTACTTTTAAATCCATAGATAATTTATCCGCTAAAGGTTTATCGTGTATATTAAAAGCAATAATTATTTTAGGTCTACGTATAACTTTTTTTTTCTATATTTTTATCTTGTACAGCTATGTGCCCATCTCCTTCTACCAATCCTGCTAAATAGGGGCCAAAAGAAGAATATTTTCTTATTTGGCCTAATCCCTGTCAAGCAGGGGTACAAGATACAGAATTAAATTGAGAAGTTTTACCTATTTTATTTTTATATAATAAATAAAATTGAATATTTTTATTTTTCGATCTTGTTAAAACTTTATAATTTTTTTTCTTCTTACCTAAAGATCATAAAATAGCAAACATTCCTACAGTTAAAAAACAATCACCCACTCTATTAGTTAAAAATGCAGATATAGAACTTTGATTTGCTGCTATTCTAGTAAATCAGAAACTTACTAATAAATAAGAACAAACTCCTACACCTTCTCAACCTACAAACATTAATAAGTAATTATTAGCTGTAACTAATATAATCATCATAAATGTGAATAAGCTTAAATAACTAAAGAATCTTTGTATGTGAGGATCATTACTCATGTAACTTATAGAGTAAATATGAACTAAAGAACTAATAATTAAAACAGGTATTAACATAGAACAACCTTAGTTAACAAGATTTTAAAGTCACCTCCGTAATAGAAGGAATAGACCTTAAAAGTAGAATTTCTACTCAGGAGTTTTTACCTTAGTGGTAAGGCTATCCACTGTGCATAGTGTTTTTTTATGAATATTCCTCCCTACGATATTGCACTCGTTCTAAGGCTCGACTGTACATTTGGACAGACATTTCAGCCTAACCCCGGTGATCCAGTCTGTAGCGACATTTACAACTGCCGACGGTCTTTAATCATATCATCATTAACCGTTTTCACCTAATTTTTGTATAAGAAGAATGGAATGTTTGATTGTAATCTTGCTCAATTCCTCTAATGATTATCCTCAGCTAATACTATTTACTACCTAAATATTACAACTTTGTATGAAGTTGTAAAGAATTCATATCGTGAATTAACATGAGGATTTCCATTATAATATTTATTCTTTGGTGCCAAAGGAAAAAAAACCAAATCTTGGCTTATCTGAAGATAAACCCGTCTAACCCGCTACCGTAAGTCTAATAATTATTATTAACGTAAAAACCAGATATTCTTCGCTACTGTAAATCAGATAAAATTGCCCTCCCACATAAAAATATACCTATTTACCTTTACTACACTTAATCTTAAACTACCTAACTTCACCTAACAAGTTCAGATAATTAAAAAGTAATAATTCCTAATAGATAACTTAGACAAAAAACAAGTGCTAAACAAAAAAAAAAACTAGGGAAAGCCAAAGGAGAATCTATAATTTTAATTTAAAACAGATTGCCTACTTAGGGGCAAATACTCTTACTCTTCTTATTTTATATTTTTTAATTTCTATATAGACGTCCTTTGAACTTAATACATCAATATCTAAATGTCTACTTAATGTATCAGGGTATAATCCTACAATTGAAGCCGCTTCCGTTAAAGATTTAGCCAAAAAAATCTCTCCATCTTGGTCACATATTTCATAAACACAACTAGTTCACTTAGGTAGTACCTTTTTAGTTGTAATATCTATTACTCTTCCATCTAAAAGGTGTTCTACTGTAGGTGTATGGAACAAAATTTGGCTAATTTCTTCTTGGCTTAAATATAGGACTTCTTCTTTATAAGTAGATAATCGTGAGTTATTCATCGTGTTAGATAATTTTAAGATTAAGTCACGGATATACTCTTTTCTATGAGCCCCAGCATAAATAGCTTCACACATTATTTTTAAATCCTTAAAATCTTCACCTTTTTTAGTTAAAAATTCCATATCGGCAAAGAAAGGTATCAAATAGTTATTTAAAACATAAGGGTTTTTGATAATAAGTGAGACGGTACTTTTGGCATTGCTATTTTTAGGTGTATTTTTTTCGGTTGTTATAGCTATAATGGATGAATTTTTTATTTTATATAAAGAATATCCATCAAAACCTAAAAATTTTTCTAAAAATTCCTTTATTTTTACCATAAGAGGAAGTTGAACTACAGAATTCTTAAGAGCAAATGTAGGTACTAAGTTATCTCTTCTAAGAAAAAAAGACCCATCTCCTTCGATGAATCCTAGTAGTCAACTTTTAGTTATGATAACTGGAGAGTTTGCCGGTCTATCAAAATGAATACGGTTGGTGTTCATTTTATTTTTTAATCTTATTAATGGAGATTTAACCATTTCGGCGGTTAAATCTTTATCTCTATTAGAGTAATAAAGGAAAGCTTCCTTAAAATCTAAATAGTCAAGAAACTTTGTAGTATTTAGGTTAAATTTATCGAAAATAGATATTAATAAAGCTATACCCTTTTGATCTGTAACGTTAAAAATACATTCGTCTTTATATAAACGAACACCTCCGATGGCTAACTTGTCATTAATATATCTTAAAACCTTTTCATCATCTTTATGTAAAGTAATCTTAAACATAAATGAAAAACTCGAAGTAGTGACTTTATCTTTTTTAAGTGTACGGTTAATAATAAAATTTCCTTCAGCATCCGTGAATCCTACAAATCACTCAAGAAATCTTGAGTCTATATATTCTAATTCCCCTTTGTCTTTTACGTTTAAACGGGAAGAAAGAGTTGAATAGAAGCAGCAGTGCATTTTTTTCAAACCATTAGTAGGTTTTTTAACAAAGCTGCGAACGTATCCTTTTGATAATACGGTAGGGGATTTTCAAACAACGGGTGGTTTGGCTCAGTAACCGTAAACCAAACCTAATTTGTAAAGTATGAATCTAGAAATAAATATATCCTTATACAGTTGGATTCAAACCAACACAGCTTCCGTCTCTCATATAAATGAAAAACCCACTAAACTTACTGTTAAACTATCGAACTCAAAACCTCATACAATGTTAAATCATTCACTATCTATTCATCTAAATAATTCAATTGAAACTGGTATATTATTAAAACCTACTTCAAAAAAAGCTATGATTGCTAATATTGTAGTTGTAATTACACTAAAACATGTAATAAACTGTGCACCGCTAACTCCAACTTTTCTACCAAAAAAGCCAGCAACTATAGATCCTAATAAAGGTAAAATTATTATACTTAAATACATTATTTATATTCTATCGCTATACTTCCTCTTCGTTTTACTTCAATACTTTCATATTAAAACTGACTATATCTTAAGCTTATTTTAAATAAACCAACTTCCATTTAGTCGATGAACTGCACACCTTTAAAGGTGTTTGGCTGCGGATTGCCTATATATACAAAACCGTTTTTACCTTACCATGAGTCATTACCTATGCCATTAACTATGTTACCATGTTAATTTGGTAGATTTGTCTTTAAGGGTTTCCCGCAATTTGAAAGTTTAGCTATAGGTAGAACTATAACTAGATAAAGGTTCACTCTATCTATCTTGATCAAAACTTTAAATTATTCCTTATTAATTATACCTTTTAGCTCTTTTATTCTATCCATACCATTATTTGTAAGATGCTGTTTATTTTTAATGATAAAGGCTGCTTCTTTAAAATAGATATAATTATTATACTTAGAACCTTTTATTGGATATTTTTCAAAAAAAGGTATAATATTCATAATAATATCGTCTATTTTTGCCACAACTAACTCACAAACGTCTCGATTTTTATATTTATTTATTATACCACAACCTAAATAAATACCTAAATTTTCTAACAATAAAGCGTCTCTTATATCCTGACTTACAGAAAAACGAACTGAAGCATATTTACCTGTTATAAAAATAGAAAAGTTAGATTCTCCCTGCGCCGTAGGCGAGCAAAAACCAGCTACCCATTCAGGTGTTATATTATTTATATCACTAGTAACGATAGGTCTTGGTGTTTGTACTGTTAAGGGGAAATTTTCTTTTAAATTATCAGATAGACCTCAATTCATAGCTGCTTTATTATTAATAATTTTTTGCAACCCTTCAGGTGTGTAATGTTTATTATTAAGAATAATAGAACATATTTCTTTAAATAGTAAAAAATCTGCACACTTATTAGTTAGAAGCCGACTAGATTCTAAATGCGATAGAATAACGTATAAATCTTTAATATTAGTAACTCTAAATTCAACCGAATTTCGTTTATTAATATTAGATATATAACCTATATAATTATAAAAATCTTGGATTGCTAATACCAAATCTCGGTCTTTTTCATGGAGTTTGAATTGAAATCTAGCTTGTATAACTCATCCTAAACGATATCTAGTATTTTTTAATATAGTTACAACAAAAGAACCCTCTGCGTCAATTAAACCTGTAATAAATGAAGAATCTAGAGCTTGCGCCTTCAGAGAAATAGTATTAACATTATGTATTTGTTTAGCATTTGTAGAAAAAAATCTGACTTTTGAATAAGGATATATATTTTTATAAGGAGCTATAAAATAAGGAGATAATTTAAAGGAGGAGTTTAATCTGTAGAAAGCAACTAGAATACCCAAACCTATAGCAGATTCTGCACCTGCTACTGCTATTATATAGATAGCATATGTTTGACCTATTATATCATCAATGTTAAGTGAACTTACCAATATTAAAAATGTTATAGATAATAGCATTATTTCTATAGAAATAAGCATTAATATAATATTTTTTCTATTTAAAACGAATCCTAAAATCCCTATTAAAAAAAGTATCAAAGTAATATTCATTGTATATTTATTCAAAAATTAAATTATTGTAAAAGTAGTAATACCACTGGTTAACAGTGTGAGGATAGAGCCCCGCCTCGCTCTATCAATAGTATCCTGCCTGGTGTGCATCCATGGATAGATGGATACATGCATGGATAGATGGATCCATGCATGCATCCATCCATATACTTCTTACTACTAAGTAGTCATCGGCATAGATAAAACAAATAAGTATTTATAGTGTCCTTATATCTCTCATATCTCTTTTATCACTAACGATAAAAGGATAAAAGAATAAAGGGCAATAAAACTTTAAATATTTAAAGTTTTAAACTTATATTTAACTTTATTGACAAAACCTATGCACATACTAATAATACTAATTTGATATTTTGACCTTATAAATAATTATGTCAAAAAGATGTAAGAAAAAGGCTATATAAATATTTAGAGGATTATGGAGGAATCGAACCTCAAACTTAAGATCTGCAATCAAAGTGTAGACCTACTACATCATAATCCTTTTTAATTTTTTTTTGAGAGTTTCTTTTTTATTTAAAGAAATTACACTCTTTTTTTTTGTGGTTTTTAGTTTTATATCTATCTATAAACTATTGAGTAATATCGCTATGAACTTTTTAGTTTTATATGTAGCGAGGGATAATTATAATATAAGAGCCCGACAAATAGGAACCCGCCGCATGTGGGTGAGATCAGCAAATTTTAGACAGCCATGCCTGTGTTTATAGGACAGTTGGAGAGCCTATAAATAAATCCCATGGGGAAATACTAAGCCTTTAAGATAAAAAAGTTCTATGATAAAACCCAAGATAGTTTGGCATTGTTTACACAGAGAACCGACTCACTATCCGGGTTGGTACCCACGATCTCTGGGGAAGGAAATATTATTCGTCCTTCTCGCTGAAGAAAACCAGCGTATAAAAAAAAGGGGGGGAGGGAGGTACGCAGGGCACCGAAGCAAAAAAGCTAAAAAAAACTGGGGTAAAGCAATGTTCAAGTGTGTATAAGACTCGAACTTATATTAAAGTAGCCGTAATACTTGGTTCTACCATTAAACTAACACACTTTATATATATATGTATATACATATATATAATACCTATATATACATATATATATATAATACCTCTAAAATCCCATCATCGAGACATCTCAGCAGCCCACACATTGTTTATTGTGGAAACTGATGGCCTCCACCTGAACTCCCTCCAGGACAAATGATTCCTTATCTCCGAACTCCAAAACCTAATCACCAATAAGTTTACTGGGAGAAGAATGAAACGCCAAAAAAGGTTTACCTCAAGGTAGCTCCCTATCACCAACCCTAACAATCTTAGTCTTAGACGAATTCGTAAATCAATGTGAAGACTCGGTCTTCTATGCAGAAGACGGATTATTCATGCCCAACAAACCGTTCAAAATAAAGGATGATCCCGCGAGTGGTATTCTCTTATCTCAAGAAAAAAGCAAATGAATAAAATGAGACGGAAAATGATTATCTCCATTGGTATTATTAGGCCTACAATGATGAAACAAATTAACAGGTCACACAAGAAAGGGATCTCGCCTAGACATAAGCCTGAACAACAAAGAAATATTCAAATGATTAAAAAACTAAATCCAGAATACGGAACATGATCAGGGCTATTAAATAAAACAAATCTCGGAGGTATGATGATTCAAAGGCTCTACAATGGGAAATGAGATTCATCTTTCTATGCCTGAAAAGTAACACTAACAGAAGTAAAAAACTCCTGACTAGGGCAACAGAAAGACAATTTCACAACCCATTCCTCTGAAGCATGCGCGTTTCTTGGTGGTATTCTTAGAGGAGAAAAGAGAACTCTTTGTCCTGGAGGGAGTTCAGGTGGAGGCCATCAGTTTCCACAATAAACAATGTGTGGGCTGCTGAGATGTCCCGATGATGGGGTTTTATAAGGATTATATATATATATGTAGATATAACTATATATAATACCTATATATACATATATATATTATTATATAGATAGATTAAATCTAATCTATTATTTCTATTGTTCTTCTAATCATGTTAAGAATTTCTCTAAACTTACTGATTCAACTACAATAGGCATTGAACTGTGTAAAATACCACATATTTCAGAACATTGCAAATTATCTCTACTGTAATTTAATATAATTAATAAACTTATATTAGTACACTTACTTCATAAAGTAGCATTAAGCTGAAAATATCAGCTTAAATCTAATTATTTATAAGTAAAATAATAATCTTTATAAACTTTACCGTCTTTTAAACGAGTATATAAAGTCTTTCTATCTAATGAGATGTTTAGAGTTTTAAAGTATCTAATTGTATCCTTAATACTTTCAAATTCTTTTTCTAAATTTTCTCCTTTTACTAATAAAGGTTTATTTTTTTTATTGACTTTTAATAAGTCAGTATCTATTTTTAATTTTTTATATTCATCAATAATTAATCCAACTTGTTCAAAATTATCCGGGATAATTTTATCTGAGTATTTACATAAGAAATGATGAAACACTTTTGCATTTTTTATGTATTTAGTAAGGGTGTCTCTTTTTATAATTAAACCTAATTCTCTTAAATACTCAACACAAGATGTTAAAGAATCAAAATTTAAAGTATGACCTCAAGAATCTATAAATTTATTTCCTTCTTTAATTTCTAACTCCACAAGAACACTTCTACGAGTTCCCAATGCATACGTATTTTGTCTTTCTTTTTGCATTATACTCACTAATTCTTCTACAGAAATATTGCTAATTAAAGCAGTAGGAATAGGATAGCTTAATAATAAAAAATTGTTAAGATAGGGTATTTTAGAATCTACAAACTTTTTACTAGTTTCAGTATGTATTTTTAAGACTCTTTTTAACTCAATTTTAGATTTAGCTTTGTAATAAAGAGTGCTACATGTTAGATCATAAACATATACAGCATCACCTTTTGAAGATCCTGCATTAACAACTCTTAAAGTATTCAAGTTAAATTCTTTATTTAATAAATAATATTGTTCTAAAATTAATGCGTCTTGATTACTAAATTTACTACTATCTAATTTAAAGATTATTAATTTAAAAGCTTCTAGTCCTTCTTGGTGAAGTAAAGGTAGAAATTTTCCTGCTAAAGGAAAATCTCCTTTAAAATAGTAATCCATTCTACGTCTCAATAAATTAGATGAACCTACATATTTATCACCTCTATTTTTATGTATAAATATGTATACACCAGAGAAACCCTTATATTGAGATTTACCTGTTAAATCATCTAAAAGTTTCTTTTTTTCCGGTGTATAAATAGGAAGATCCATTTCAACACCTTTAACTTTTAATAATTCTACTAATTTTGAGTCATTAACTGATAAATTTTGATTTAATAATATTTGATTGATTACTGATGAAGTAGTAGGTTTTTCACTTTTGATGTGTTCTAACGCTAAAGACTCGGGATTACGCTGCCCCTCCAAAGATCTAACTGATCTAAAAGATCTAGTTAATGTTAGAGCAGGTATAAAACCTAATCCTAAGCGTTTACCTAATTTTAAGTGATTATTAAAAACACTTCTCTTAATTGCACATTGCAAAAACTACTGTAGTATTTACGCCTAACCCTAAAAGGACATAAGCTTTATGTCCTTTAAGAATAATTAAAATTTTATTTTTATATTAAAAAATAAGTTTAGCAAACTATTGTAGAGATCCCTAAATATAATTAACGAATTAATATATAATTAACAAAAAATATGTGGGGCCTCTTCCGTAAGGAAGTATGACACTAAACTATTCATATTTTTCTACACCTTTTCAGGAGGGGCTTGACTATATCTTAAGCATTATTAAAACTAATAATACCAACCACCGTCTAGTCGATGAACTGCATACCATTATAAATAACTTTACCTAGCTTGTAATGAATCTAATCTTAACTGATCCATTATGCAAAAGGTACGCTCTCATTTTTATGGTACTTGGCTGCGGATTGCCCATTGAATAATAAATCTTGATTTTACTGTATCACGAGTCATTACCTGTGCCATAAGTTATGTTACCATACTTACTTAGTTAAGATTCCTTTAGGGGTTTCCCGCAATTTGATGATTTTTAACCATAGGTTCACTACAGTTTTGGCCAATGTTAAAGACCATAAAATACCCCTTCTCTATTTACAAAAACAGATACTTGGTTTAATCTACCAGGGTCGTGCTACAACTTCGACCTAAAAAAATACCGGCTTTTTATAATTTTCTTTAACCATCTTCATCCCCTTCTATCCCCTAATACCGGTGAGATGTGGGAAAATGGAACGGTTAAAGAGAAACAAACTTAAACATATAACGATGTTTGTATGGCTTTCCGTTAGATATGTAATTTCTTACAGATGATCTACTAATACCGAATTTAGATGCTGCTTTTGCTACTGAATCAAATAATATAGTAGTATTTGTATCTGTATCAAAAACCTCTACTGAGCTACCAGAAGATTTGTGCAATTTTCCTAAACTATTTATTCTTTGTTTATTAATAAGCGCACGAACCTGTAATTCTGTTAAATCTGTAGGTACTGCTTCTGAAATAAGGTTATTAGAGATAATAAAATGATCTAAAAAAAGTTCCTTCTTGTTTACATGTTTTTTATAAGAAGTATGATGTATACCTAAATCAGCACAAAAAGCATTTAATGAGATACTAGAATAATATAAAGTTTTACAGTCCTTATCGTATAAATATATTTTAAACCCTTGATTAACTCTGAAATTCACTATCTTATGAGTATTAAGATTAAATCTCTTATCTAATAAAAAATATTGTTCTAAAAAACAATGAGAATATTTAGAAAAAGCAGAAGGTATAACGGCAACCTCTAGAGTAAACGCCTTTAAATCTTCCTTTTCTATCATAGGTAACAAAATACCTGTATCTTTGTTAGAAAATAAAGTATTCTTTTCAAAATACTGTTTAAATCTTCTTGCTAAATCATTGCTTGATCCTACATATTTTTTATCAGAATACTTATGAGAAAAAATATATACTCCTGCTTTACTACGCCTAGAACCCGGTTTTCCTATTAATCCTACTAAAGCAGGATATGTTTGATCTGTAATAGGTAAATCAAAATTAACTTTAGGAAGAGATAAAAGATCGTCTAATTCTTTCTGAGTTATAGAAACATTTTGATTAAGCAACACACTATTAATAACTTCACTTGTTATAGGATTACCGCTATTAATATGTTCTAAAGCTATAGTATTAGGACGATAGTCCTTCTCTTTCCCTTTAGGGGAACCAGATAGTGTTAATCCAGATTCAAATCTATATAAGAATTTAAATTTATCCATACATGATCATTTATTATTGAATAAATTAACATTAGGACGCTTATTAAAGCCAATTAAACTAGCTCTATTTGGAAATTCTAATTTAACGGTATTAGATTTTAGTTTACCTGGAATAAATCTCAGCATTAATCCATAAACTATTCATAGCCTTTTCCCTTTATTCCTTAATGAAATTAAAAGGAAAAGAAGGCTAGAACTATTAAATAAACCGCATAACAACTTAAACCTAGTAAAAAGGTCAGGCCGTTGTAGTAACTTTAATCTAGGGTTATGTTGAGAATAGTAAATACTATCTCGTTTTATTTGATCCTAGAACCGGATTTCCCGGCGACTAGAGTACACCTTACAATCAAAAAATAGTCATCGACGCTCCGCCCGTAACATATATAAACTTGATTGAAGAACTGTCTACTCGTTGCTCTTTTACAGTAATAACCTAATTATATCCCGTGCTACATAACCACTTCCCCTTTGGGGGATCTGGGAGGTAAAAAGAAATATATTACTGATTTAGATCCGCGATCGCCCATTTCAGTTACCATCATCTTTAGTGATATTACCTTACCCTGAGTCATTAATCAGGCCGGTTAAAAAGTTTCCTCTTTATCTTTGGTTACTAAAGCTTTAGGGCTTCCCCGGAGTTTAGCTCTTTAGCACATATAACGAATAGCCTACATCCATTATTTTTTTATGCATCACATTTTATACCTAAAGCATTAACAGAAAAAGAATGTATAACATCACCAGAAGTAATGATGAATCTAACGTGTGTTAATTCAGGAAGGATAACTCTATTATCAACTTCTAACATTCTTAAAGCTCCGTCTTCTAAATCAGATTCTGGCACTAAGTATGAATCAAATTCTATAAACTCTTCATCTGAATTTAAGAAATCAGGGTATTGGTAACTTCAATATCATTGGTGACCTTCTGCTAAAACAGACATTGAAGAATCATTTACTTCATCCATTAAGTATAATAATTTAAATGAAGGGAATGCAATTAATATTAATATTACTGCAGGAGTAATAGTTCATATTAATTCTATCAGTGTACCGTGATTTAAGTATTTATGAGATATAGGTGATTTAGTTTCAACGTAATTTCTGATAATAGATAATAATACTCATGATACTGCGAATAATATTATCACAAGGTAGTACATAATATTATCATGTAATTCTACTAATCCTTCCATTTGCAAATAAAAACCAAATTTAACATTCAATATTAAAAACCTTTTATTCCCCCTTCTTCCTCCCCTTTATCACTACTAAAATTTAGATATCAGGGGGATCCGGGATCAGATTGTAAGCTAATATAATAGATTACTAATCCTTAAAAATTCTACCAGTATTCATATTAGCTTTGATACTCTTAATTAGGGATAATCCTTCTTCGGTTAAGTGTACTTTATTAAAAGTTAATTCTCCTATGGAGCAGAAATCTTTAAAGTCTAAAGCTTTTATACCTAAGATAGGATATTTAGTAAAGAAAGGGATTATTTTTTCAGTTAAGTCAGATCTTTTAGATACTCTGTATACTACTGCATTTTTAGAGTGTTTATAAACTTTACCACATTCTAAATATTCAGAAATAGAAGCTATTAGTTGTTTATCCCGAATATGTTGATTAATTTGGAATATCAATTCAATAACAGCTTGTGAGTTTTCTTTAGGATTTCTAACTTTAACTCCAAATGATCCCTCTCCACTAGTAAATCCAGCCAATCATTGAGGATCATGAATATAGATATTCTCTTTTTTTACGACAGGAGCAGGCTTAATGTAAGGAAAAGCTTCTTTTAACGATTCCGATAAACCGTTATTTATAGAAGCTTTTATTGACACAATTTGTTCAAAACCTTCAGATGTTAAATGTTCTTTGTTTACTAATAATAAATAAGCTTGTTTAAATAAAAAATAATCCGCGGATTTTTGTGTAATCAAAGGAAATTGATCAAAATGTTCTAAAACTCTTTTTAGATCTTTTATAGAGAACACTCTGTATTGTATTGAAGTTTCACCTTGTTTATAAATTTCACCTACACCTAAATAATTTTTAATGGCTTTCAATAAAAATAAATCTTTTTCATGTAAACCTATTTGAAATCTAGGTTTGATTACTCAACCTGATTTTACTTCATTACTCTTTGTAATACTTAAAACAAATGAACTTTCTGCGTCCGCAAAACCTGTTAAAAAATAAGGATCTATAGCTAAATCGTGATTGTTTGTAGAATAAGGTCTTTTAACTAATTGAGTAGTAAGGATTTTGTTCCGATAACTTCTTTCGAAACCCGTTAGAGTACACTTTAACATTATATCCTTAGATATAATGCAACTACCGTCTACTCGTTGCTCTTTTACAGCAATATTCTCACATATTGCTGACTTAGATCCGCGATTGTCTATTGCTCTTTCGATTATCCTTAGGCTTATTACCGTACATAAATAATTAATTCATCCACCTATATATTTTCACATAAGGCTTGGTACCTTTGGCTTTAAGATTTTCCCGGAGTTTGGCAGTTTATTCCCCATTAAATATTTCCCAGATATTTTAGGAAGAGGAGTAGCACTATCTTGGAAATATATACCTCAAGGAGTAGGTACATCAAAATTTAGATTTAAAATATTTTGAATAAATAACATAATTTATTTTTTTTTATAAATATCTCTATAAAACTATTCTTTTTCGTGCCCTTTTCCCGTGTACCCTTCTTATCTCCAATAGATAAGAGGGGTAATAGGGGAATAGGCAATAAAATAATTTATTACATAATTAATTAATTATAGAGTTAAAGATTAATGTGTGTGTGTGCCTTTACCATGCCGAAGGCATGGTAAAGGCAAAATATAATACAATTTTAGTCTTTAAGCTAAAATTATTTTATATTTGCTTCCTTATTTTTTTTTACGGCTTTATTATTTTTATCCATACTGGTATCAGAAAGACTAAAATATCTTCTCCGTCATTCTCTTGTTCCCTTTTTACCACGAAGTGGTAAAAAGAGACACCGAAGGCTATTAAAAATGATTATATTTAATATTCTTATACGAGGATCTAAATATTAAAAATAACTATTTCGTGTCCTTATATCCCCGTGTAGCCCTGATGTCATTACATCAGGGCTAAGAGGGGATAAAGGGCAAATATATATATGTATTTTGCTTATTTAGGTTTAAATATATAATAGTTTACAATTAAACAATTCAAATTATAATATTATAAGTATACTTATAATATATTATATAAACACTTAGTTTTAGCTACTTATATACTATTATTTTGTATATTTTTTTGTCTCCCTCAATACTTCAGATACTTTAGTTTTTAAATATTGTTCTTGTTTATTGAATTTTTGTTTACCTTCAATATAATCCTTATTGATCAATTCCTTGAAGATAGGTGATTTAGAATAAGGACTTCTATTAAAGCTTGATTGGAATATTTTTTCTGCTTTATTCACAATAGAAGTATTTTTATTACGAAAAGCATTAGTTTCTTCAAATAATTCATTATAAAAAGCTAACGCACCTCCTTTTTCACCTAACTTAGCAGTTAACTCTTCTATTTTATCTATATGTTTATCTATATTGTCTAAAACAAGATCATGTATTTTTTGAATTGCTTTTGAATCATCCTCACTCAAGAATTTCATCGCACTATTCATATTATTCATTCACATCATTCTTTCTTGAAGACCAGCTCTAGTTAATTGTGACCCAACTCTAAAAACACCCCCAAAAGATTTTATAATATCAGGTGTCATAATACCCATAGGTGTATCATTTCATTTTTCCATTATCTTTATCTTTTCTTGGCAACCTAAATTATATACGTAAGTGGCGTCTCGTGCTGAATTAATTATTATTCTTAAATTTTCCGCATTAATTTCAGCAAGAGCCGCTTTAGGCTCTCCTGAAGTTGGATGAAATTTAGGAGGATAGTCTCAAGATAAACCTTGGACAGTACGACGATTACTATCACTATCATTATCCATTAAAAGAGTACTTACTTTAATTTTTATATTAGGGTGTTTATCTACACCTACACCTATACCTGCTGGTTGTTTAAATGAATCAGTAGAAAAGAAGGTTTCATATAAAGTTCTCCCTAAATTACCTCCTAGGCCACCTGTAAATATAGTTTCTATTGTATGTTTATGGTTTTCTAGGTTATCAAAAGTTAATATATATTTATTCCCTCAAAGAGAATTCATTAAGGATTCTCCTATAAAAGGAATGTTACTTACCAACTGTTGAGTAAAAAAAACTAAAGTTCAGACATCATAGTATCAACAATGATATGTAGTTCTAAATAATATAATAAAAGGAAAGATAAATACCACATATTTTATAATATTAATAACTATTTTAAAAGATAAATCCTTTAAATATTTAAAATATGGATTAGGGTTTAAAAATGAACTTTGTAAAGGAAGACTCACAAAAGCGTGAGGTTTAGGTGGGCTACTTAAAGCTCATTCGAAGAGCCCTTGACTAATAGATTTATTTATGCAAAAATATACTGTTCTTATGTTTAGTGTAGAACATAAACCTAAAAGTATACCTATGCATAAACTAATAATCATCAATAAGTTATTGCATAATTGAAAGTAAGACACCAATACTCCAATTATGCTACATAAAGTAGCAAAAAAGCCATCATTAATGCAAATACATTATGTTAGTACTGTATGATTAATCACGTTTAATAGAGATTATATACCTTTTTCTATAAGGCGTATTTATACCTTTTTCTTTTTTTAGATTTTTCCCTTCGTAATATAGTTTTAATATCAGAATTAATAGATACTGCCGCTTTTCGTATTGAATCATACACAAAAGTAATTTTAGTATCTAAATCTGTAATTTCTACCTCTAACCCTTCAACAGGCGAATTTTCCCTAGTAGAGGCTATTTCTTTAAATCTCTCGATAGTTTCTGCACGGCTGATATAAATCTTGGATTTATAAAGCTGCCCAGTACGTCCTAGGACTTTGTTTTTTTCATTAGAAAAAACATAGAAGGGCTATGGTTTTTCCATAAAAGGGATTATTTACGCCTTTACGGTTTTCACTCATAAGATGTTTTACATCTTCTGTATACGTTCTACCTAAAGAAATATTACGCATTTTTTCTAAAGCTTCATCCGTATGTTTATAGCCTTTAGTACTTCCTGCGTTAGGGTTTGTATTATATTCAGGATTAATAAGATTTATTCAATTCTGCTCGCACGCTATAAGAGATTCAGAGTTTGTATATTCTAATATATAAACTAAAATTAGTTTCGGGCGTCTTCGACTGAAACTTGGCCGGAGGCCGAGCCATAGTATATTTATTAAAAGCTCTTACTACATATAAGTTACCTCTAGAAGCTAGATATCATGGTTGATAATAATCACTAAGTCTTGTATATAAGGGGTCCCCACTACCTACATAGACTTTATTGTTTATCTTATTTACTCAAGCATAAACACCTATTTTTCCGTTATTTTCTTCACGTATCTTGCTTCTTTGGTTTGCAGGATCACTATAAAACCTTGCAAATTTATTAAAAGGTTCTTTACAATCTAACTCTGAATCCTTATTATGAAGGTCCAAGCTACTAATATGATTTTTATTATCGTCATTAGAGGCAGCTGAAAAAACTATATATTGTGTTATACACAAATAAAGGAAAAATAAATTAAAAATAGCCTTATGTATATAGTCAAAAATTGAACTAAATAACACTCAGGCAGATAATAATAAACCGTAAAAAAAGGGTGTAAATCTATTAAATACAGCATACGTTACTATAAGGTTAAACCTTATACAAGATATTACTACCTTGATCAGACTATGTCTTGCTTTTTATTAGAGATGCTTGCACCTCTAATAAAAAGTAGGGTACTATATACAGAATTATTGTTAGGCTACTCATCTGTTAGTCGTTGAACGTGCTTAATTCTAAGATAATTTTAAATATCTTCGCCTTTAATTAAGATTCGCTGCAAATTAACTTTAAACCCATAAAGTACTCTTTGCAATTCACCCTGTTTATACTGAACTATTTGCTCATTAATCCAGTTGCTTCAGAAAAAGCAAAACCTAAAATAGCATAAGAAAATAGTTGACCTCTTAAAGAAGGATTTCTGGCAACACCTAAAATTAATGCACCAAATACTACACCTATCCCTACTCCAGCTCCGATTAAACCTGTTGTTGCTAAACCTGTACCTATAATTCTTGCTGCTTGTATCATTTTTTTTTAATGTAAAAATATATCACTTTATTTTAATATATAACTATCACTAGAACATTTACTTTTGTTGCCCTTATCCTTTTATCCCACCCGTGCTTTAACTATTCATAATTATATAAATAGGCTTCTAAGGGTGGCTCCCCTAATTTAGGAAGGATTCCTAAATTAAAATATCGTGAAAGATATTCGTTAAAGAGTAGATTTTTACTTAAAAATTTAGGGCAATAATTTATTTTTCTTTTCCCTAATCCCTAACCCCTTCGGGGTGTGGGATGTGGGAATGAAATAAATTATTTCTCTTTATATTTTAAAGTTTTCGATAAAATGTTAAAGTAAATAAAAAGGGATAAAGGGATAAAGGCACTATATACAGTAAATTTAGGTTAAAAACCACGAATTTTATATTGGGTATCTCCTCTATAACTTAGTTGTATGAGGGTAGAGTTAAGCTATAAGTAGAACTTAACAATATAGGAATATAATTTTGAATTTTCCTCTTATAACTCGCTCCTCATTCCCTTTATCACTAGCCCGGATCCCCTCCCTAATCCGAAGGATAATGAAGAGGGCTAGTGATATGAGGGCAAGAGTGATATAAGGACAAGAAGGATATCTTAGATCTGAGGGGATCTAAGGGCAAGAAACACCTATTTTTAATATTTAAGATGTTTTACTTATTAGTTCTGTAACATTAGATGATTTTACGTTTAATAGAGTTATCACTTGTCTACTATCAATTTTTAACGCACTTTTACCTAATTCGAATACAAATCCTATGGTAATAATACCTATAAATAATAATGCTACGATTAATCCATAAATATTATTCACATATGCACTTAGTGCAAAAGGGAAAGTTAAAAGAATTTCTAAATCTAATAACAAATAAACTAATGCAAAAATAAAGAATTTTACACCAAACTGTGTTCTATTTTGCCCTAAAAAACTGTGGAAACCACATTCAAAAATACTATATTTTTCTTGATAAGGATTGTGCGGAGCTAAAATTAAATTTACTAGTAAAAACACTAAGGCTAATATAGATACAAATAAAAAGAAAAAAGTCATACTACTCATTTAATTATTAAATAAAATTTGTACCAATATGGTCAAGGGTGTTAGCAATTAATTAGTTAATGAAATGAAATTTCATCTTAACTAGAATTAATTTATCAATATATTACTATATTGTTCAGACTATGTCTTTATCTACTCAGTATTTAATACATAAGTAAATATTGGATTTTAATATAGGATTATTGTTAGTATTACTCACCTATTAGTCGTTGAACGGTTTTATCTCACATATTTAGAGAGGACTCTTGCGCGGAGCGCATGTAGAGATCCCTACTCTAATAATGATAATACTGAGATAAACTTCGCTGCAAATTCTCAATCAAACGTCGGGGTGTTGAAGTCTTTGCAATTTATCCAATGGATTTAAATTTTCCCTCGGCCTCCGGCCAAGTTTCAGCCACCACAGGTTTATAAAAAAAAATATACTTACATATATTTTTTTTTATTAGGCCGAAACTAATTAATAGTAGAAAATTTAGCGGGCTACCTATTGCATCTCGGCTAAGTACTAGAAATATAAAAAAAAAGATAAATTATCTTAGCGTATTCATACCGGATTTTATTTTACGTATTTTATCTAACCCCTCTTCGGTTAGATGAGCCTTACATGTTATTAGTTCGGCTACTCTCAATCAATCTTCATAATCTTCTCTTTTAACACCTTCTACTGTATGATCTTTAAAAAAGGGTAATATTTTATCTGAAATATCTGAAAACTTTCTAACAATAAATACCCCTGACCCTGCTGACTTACTTTTTCCATGGTGGTAATTGAATAGACCACATCCAAAAAAAGAAATAAAAGATCTTAACAACAACTCATCTCTCAAATGTTGAGAGACCTTAAAACTTAATGAAACACCATCTAATTTACCTTTACCATATTTAGCTATTTGAACTAAAAAGCATCCCTCACCTGAAACAAACCCAGCCATTCAATCAGGATCAAGGGTAGAAATGTCTTTGATCAAAGGTCTATGGACAGGCACAGTATTAGGAAAAACAGTCTTCAAAGAATCCGATAAACCCAAATTTATCGAAGCACGAATATTTACAATCTCTTGTAATCCCTTTACTGATAAATGTTCCCCTTTAACTACTTTAAGGATTATTTCCTTAAATAATATGTAATCTCCCTTTTTTTGAGTTATTAAAGGGTAATTATCAAAATGCGAAATTATTTTTAAGATTTCGTCTAAAGATCTTACAACGAATTTTGAATCATCATTAGTTAGATAAATTTTTCCTATATCTCCAAAATAATGTTTAATACGCATTAATAATAAATTATCTCTTGAGTGTACTTTTATCTGGAATGAAGGTCGTACATAATATTTACCGTTCGGATTTTTTTGAAGACTAACATTGAAACAACCTTCTGCATCAGAATAACCTGATATAAATCAAGGTGAAATAGGGTGAATGTTGTCATGATTAAAAGTTGAGTAACCTGACATTTGTACAGGGGTGATAGAAGAGAATAGAGTATTATATTTAGTACATTTAAAACTATTTTTAACTGAGGCAATCGAAAGACGAGTGCCTGACAATAGATTGTACATACTAAAGAGATGATGACGAGAGTTTGTTAAATAAGCATCCTTACCCGAAGGGTTAGAAATACGATTTATATTTAATAGCATTAATAAATTATGAGCAAAATAATGCCCCTTAGCACATAAGAAGATTAGGAGGTTAATGGTACCCATACTTAATCATTCTTTATTCATAAATATAAATAATAAAATTAATAATGTGATACTAGATATTGTAATAGAAATAGGACTAGTCATCATAATATTATTATATTTGAATTCTAAATTTCTTACTAAAAGATTATCTCTGTTATAAATATAACTTATTAATTTACGATCTTTTAATATAGAATTTAGTTTATATTCAGGTTTATAAAAGAAAATTTCTTTTACAACGTTAAGGTAATATACTCCACCTATTACACTAGTTAATATAGCAACTAAAGATAAGAAAACATAACCACTATCTAAAGCAGCACTTAATACCATCTGTTTAGCAAAGAACCCTACAAGAGGTGGTACTCCTACAAATGAAAATATTGTAATCGCAAAACTTAAAGCTAAAAAAGGATTAATATAAAAATATCCTCTTAGTTGACTTATTAATTGAATCATGGCGGCCAGATTTATCATACAAATAATTACATACAAAATGAAAAAACAAGAACTTACGCTTAAAAACTTAACTTAAATCTATTGAAGTTTTGTTTTTATAATCTACCTCTATTCATACCTTGTTTTAATACACGTAATTTATCTAACCCTTCGTCAGTTAAATGTTCTTTTTTTTTTATTATCTCTATTGCTTTACAAAAATCTGCAAAATCTAAATATTTTACACCTTGTAAACCTATACTTTGAAATAAAGGAAGAACTTTTTCACACAGGTCTCTAAATTTTAATATTTGAAAATCTACTTTATTCTCTCTAAACCTTAAAAACACTTTACCACAACCTCAAAATTTTTCCAAGCTATACATAAATACCTTGTCGATAGAATGTTGAGTAATTTGATATCTTAATTGTACTTGATATCCAGTTTTTGTGGTTAAAGACTTAGTAATTCTAATACTAAAACACCCCTCTGCTGCTGTAAAACCTACCATTCAATATGGATCGATATTAGAGTTTAATAATTGTTCATTAGAACGTATAGGTCTTATAGCTGGAGTAAGATCAGGAAAAGCCACTTTTAGTGCCGTAGGTAGACCTAAATTCATAGAAGCTTTAAGAGATATAATTGTTTGTAAACCTGAAGCTGTCAAATGTTCTTTTCTATTAACTAAAGTAACAATTTGAGAAAATAACTTAAAATCTTCAAGTTTTTTAGTTAAAAGGGGATATTTTTCAAAATGATTTACTACTACAATCAAGTCTCTTAAAGATTGTACCATATAGTTACAAGAGGTTTCTTTATGATAAATTTCTCCTACACCTAAATATGCTTTTATATTCTCTAATAAGCTCAAATCTTTTTTATGAAGACCTATTTGAAAAACTGGTTGAACAGTTCAACCAACTTTAACCAAATTACTTTGAAAGATTCTTACTGTAAAGTTAGACTCCCCGTCTGAAAAACCAGTTAAGTATAAGGGATTTAGATTATTGGGTAAATTACGTGATAAATTTGTAGACGAAGTGTATGATCTTGTTGATGTAATTAAATGCTTAGAAAGGATTCTGATTGGATAGTTTCTCTCGAAACCCATTAGAGCATACCTTAAATGTATTAAACTAACACATTTATGACCGTCTACTCGTTGCTCTTTTACAGATTTAAAAAAATCTGATTTAGATCCGCGGTAATCCATTAATCTTTCGATCATAATCCGAGTTATTACCATACATGAGTGATTAGTTCATCCACTTAAAATCTTTCGATTAAAGCTTGGTATCAGAAAATTTTGGAGGTCCCCGGAGTTTGGCCATAGCTCCCATTGAAGAGGTTTCCTACACCTCAAGGCAGGAGAATTATTTTTATCTAAAAGTTCTTTATGTTCTTTATTTTCCGTAACATAAAAATAGAAAGAGAATCCCATAGTAACTAATATAATAAATACGTTTAGATTACTTATAGAGTATTGCATTAAATAAAATATAAATGCTTGAATAGATTCTATAGAAGTTATACTTAAAGCTAATAATATAAAACCTACATGACTTATTGTACTATAAGCAAATAATCTTTTAATTCTAAATTGTGTTAGACCTACCACTGTACCTATTATTAAAGAAAGGAAAGAACTCATTAATAAACCAAATGTTCAATTAAGAGATGAACTTGTTTCTGAAAAATAATTACTTGTAAAATACACTATTTCTAATAATAGTATAAATATAGATATTTTAGCTATAATAGCTACAAATGTTGTAACAATTGTTGGTATAGCGTCATAAACGTCCATATGACGACGGTTAAATTTATCGTTCAAATTAAAGAAAAGAACAACTTTATATGGTTATATTCTTCCCACCTTAGGGCGGGAAGAATAAAGGAGGCAAAATATTACTCTCAGCCAAATCTTTCAGATTTGGCTATTCTGGTATCCCGTAGGGATAAAGGAGGGGTGGGAGGGCACGAAGGGTAGTTAATTAAAGTAGTTTATTTTAGATATCTACCTTTATTCATTCCTGTTCTTATTTGACGAATCTGATCGAAACCTTCGTTAGTTAAATGATCTTTTGTTTGTATCATTTTGGCTACTTTAGCTCAATCTTCAAAATCCTTAGATTTAACGCCAATAATAAGGTATTTATTGAAAAAAGGTAAAATCTTTTCATAATTATCTTTGAATGATTGACATCTAAACTCAGTATAATCTTTATACGAATAAGTTTGACCGCATCCAAAGAAATCTACTAAACTTTTCAATAGTAATTGATCTCTAATGTGTTGAGTTACTACAAAAAGTAATACTACACGGCTTCCTGTTTTATGTAATTTAGATTCTCTAATACTAATTTTAAAACAACCATCACCACTTGTAAAACCAGCTACCCATTGAGGGTCTAATTTTACACTAAGTGGTAACAATGGTCTTGCTAAAGCAACAGTATTAGGAAAGGCTTCTAATAGTAAAGGAGTTAATCCTCTATTTAAACAAGCTCTAATATTAATTATTTTTTGTAAACCTTCAGCTCTTAAATGTTCCCCACGTTGCATAATAATGACTACTTTTTTAAATAATAAATAATCAGAATATTTATTAGTTTTTAGAGGATATTTATCAAAATGAGGTATTACTTTTGTTATAATTTGATCTAAAGAACCTATTGTAAAATCACAACAACCATTTCTTTCTTTACCTATTCTTCCTACTCCAAAATAGGCTTTAATAAGTTTTAAAAGATCTAGGTCTCTAGCATGAAGATTAATTGTGAAATTAACCTCTAATTGTCAACCTAGTAGGTTTTTTGGTGATTTACGAATTAAAACAAGAAAGCATCCTTCTGCATCAGAGAATCCTGAGATAAATCAGGGGTATAGAGGTAGTTTGCTGCTATTGTCTAAGTTAGACACAGTAGAATAAAGTTGTCTTTGAATAATTTGGTTAGAAAGGATTTTAACTTGATAACTTCTTTCGAAGCCCAGTAGAGTATATCTTAAACGCGGTAAATTAATACCACATCAACTACCATTTACTCGTTGCTCTTTTACAATAATACTCGACTGTTTGGTCGAATGTATTACTGACTTAGATCCGCGATTGCCCATTTCGTTTTTACTCATCTTCTGACTTATTACTATACCTGAGTAATTAGTTCAGCCACTCATATATTTTCATATATGGTTTAGTACCAGAAGCTTTAGGGGTTCCCCGGAATTTGATAATTTACTCCCAACGTTTGTTGATAAGGATTTCCTAAGTCCTTTTTTAGGAGATCAAAAATGAAATGGTGCAGCACTTACTTTAAATAAAAATCCTATGCTAAAAATTAGTAAAGAGAAATTTATATAATAAGGTTGATATCAAGAAGAAGCACCTCCTATACTATCACTTATACTAGTAATTACGTATAAACCATCCATATTTGTTGTACCAGAATTTGCATATAATAAACTTGTACCTAATAAATGAACTAGAGTAGAGCAATCCCATTGCAAGGACACCATTAATTTCGACCTTCGGCGCAATATTGCGACTTATCAGGACGAGACTTCGACTACGACGTTTTCACGGTTTACGGCTCTACGAAGTTATGGTGTCGAATGATAGGACGGAACTACCCCTTTCCCGAACCGTACGTGATAGTTTCCCATCATACGGCTCTCCAAAATAAGCATTAGATTATGAGTGTTGTTTTGTGTTGTGGTAGGACATGTGACATTTTCGACATAGAGGGATTTGCTTACGGTTCTTCCTTGCCATAACTTTATCAATTTCATTAGCTTTAGGGTTTAAATCCTTCATCATTCTGATATGATGCATCTCCACTCTGTAATCCGAATCACAAATTGAGCATGTTAGTCCTTCCAAGTTTGTCTTGGATATTCCTTTTGAATTCAATCTTAATAATATATCACCTGTTTTTACATTGAACGCTGCCGTGTTTATTCCCAGAATGATGTTTACAAAACTATGTTTGTCTACACCCTTCAGGTTTTTACCAAATTTAGCATATATTGCTCCTTGAGAGTTGGCTTTGAACTTCGCAGTTAATAGCCTGGCACAAGAGTTTTTTAGAATGTAATGCACTTTTGATGATAAGTTATTAAAGTTATCCGAGAAACGATAGTATTGCATGATCCCTCTGTATACAGAGTTATATAACAGTATTATTGCGTCTTTAGATTCGTGCATTCAAATGAATTTAGGATATGGACTGTTTTCCTTCATGAATCCATTTGTAGTTAATTTTTTTGTAACCCTGTCTATCGGAGCAGTTAGACGTAAATTTCTGACGTTACGTGTCAGTACGTTTCTTTTGTTCGAAAATGTAACATGATTACTACGTCTTATTCTCACCGATAAGAATACAGCGACTTCTTTACTGGCATTTGTGATCTTAGTTTTCGTTTCGGAAAGATCTAAGTTCAGCTCATCCTTTAGGAAGTCTTTTATCTTCGCCATTATGTTTACACATTCTTCTTTGGATCCTCTTATTCCTATAATTCAATCGTCAGCATACCGAATGTATTCCAATTTTTTGAAATTAGGATCGATATCTAGTTTCGAGGAGGTTACCAACATTTTCTTGTGTAGATTTAATTTCTCCTCCATACTTTTGGCTCTCTCTTTGTGTCTAGACAGCGTTCTGTATGTTGGATTAATTGTGGCTTTATTTCCTATATCAAAATTTTCCTTAAGTTTAGCTATAAATGAATCTAGTTTGTCCAGATAGATATTCGCCAAAATAGGACTGATAATTGATCCTTGAGGAGTTCCGGCCACAGAATGGGAGTATTTTCTGAATTCCATGTAACCTGCTTTTAGCGCCTTACGAATCAAACTTAAGAACCTAGGATCTTTTATTCTTTCCGCAAGTATGTTCATCAGTTTGTTATGATCTATAGAATCAAAACACTTCGAAATGTCTCCCTCTATAAATCATTTTGCCACTCCGAATCTTTGTTTAATAGCCTTTAGAGCTGAGTGACAACTTCTATTGGGTCTAAACCCGTGGCTATTATCACTAAAGCTAGGTTCATAAACAGCTTCCAAGATCATTCTTATACATTCCTGTACTAATTTGTCTCTTGGAGGAGCAATAGTTAGGGGTCTCTCACCACCGTTAGCCTTGGGAATAAGTACTCTTCTTCCCGGTTGAAACTTGAATGTATCGTCCTTTAGGCTTTGAATGATCTCCTCAACGACCTCAACTGATAATCCGTCTAATGTCGTCGGTACGATCCCCGGAGTCATATTACCCGGTTTACTTTTTAATTTGTCGTAAGCTACATAATATAGCTCTTTGTCGTATAGAATTTTGTACAGTTTGTCTGTAACAATAAATTCTTTATTTTCAACACATAATTCTCTAATCTTCTGTATTTTTCCTAAACCGTCAGTTGAAACTGTACTGGAACCTCCAGCGGTTGTAGAATACATACAGACACTTATTTCTGGAACCCTTCCCGGAAGTGGTACTACGATTCCTCTGTTACCATGGCTCTTTAGAGCTGTAGGCAATCCCTTAGTTCTACTTGTTATTTTTATTTCTTCCTTAGAGTCCCAACTCTTCACGTTATGAATACTTATTGTATCCTGGCTGCACTTGATCCATAGTATTATTCTTCATTTCAAAATTATACTCAGTGCATATATCCTACCCCAGACATGATATAACCCTCCTGTAGAGGTACCTAGTGAATTGGATTCGGGCAGTCTAGCTCTACTCATAGAAGACTCGGCTCGATGGACTATTGGGCATATCTGGTTTAGTCCTGTTCCACCTTCAGACAGAGATGCTATGTTCAGCGTTGGGCTTTCCCCTTCACTTAACTCTGTTGCCGGAGATATATATGGATAATATCTAAATCAATTCGATTCATAATAACAAGCAGCGCAAAGGCGCACAATAAAACAGGAGCTTAAACCTCCTAATAAGAAATAGATTAAACCACCTGTAGTAGCTAATTCTGAGTTTCTATATATAGTACTTAATAAATATAAACCGTAACTTTGTAATTCTATGGATAAAAATATAGAAACTAAGTCGTTAGTTGACATTAAGAAAATGGCTCCACTTACTACAAATAATAAAATTAACATTGATAACCAGATCCTGCCAAATTCTAAATAAATTAAGAGTAAATTTAAAACTACTCTTTTAGCTTCATAGTTATTACTACTTAGCAATCTACAACGTAAAAACCTATACGACCACCAGGATTTTTATATAATTATACTACCTTGTATACATCTTATCTTTAATCGTTTTTATTAATTCAATTCCATCTTGAGTTAAGTGCATTTTATTTTCGATTAAAGAAGATACTTGTTTAAATCTCTCAAAATCTAATAATTTTACACCTGAAAGGGGAAATTTGATTAAAAATTTAATTAGCTTTAAACTAATATCTTCATTCTTAGTTATAATTAATTCAGCTGCATTACGATTAGGATGTTCTCGAACTATTCCACACCCTAAGTAATTCACAAGTCTATTTAGTAGCTCTAAATCTCGAAGATCTTGACTTAAACTAAATACAAGACTTACAGCATACCCTGCTTTTCTTTTCTCTAATCCGTAGGATACAGAATAGATAGAAATAAAGAAAGACCCCTCTGCAGTTATAAATCCCGATAGTCAATGTGAATTTAAGTAATTAGATAACTTAAACTCAGGTTCAACAGCAGGGGTAATATTAGGGTATTCAGCCTTTATAAAGCTTGGTAGCCCTTTATTTAGAATAGCTCTAAGTGAAAAGATTTTCAATAAACCAGACAAGGATTTATGTTCCCCTTTTTCCATAAGAAGAACAATATTCTTGAATACTAAATAATCTTTTATTTTGAGAGTCGCTAAATTGTATTTGTCAAAATGAGGTAAGATATATTTTATTATATCTTTTGTAGAACCCACAGTATAGTAAACTATACCCCTTGTACTAGTATAGATCTTACCTACTTTAAAGTAAGCTTTAATTTGGATCAATAAGTCTAAATCTTTGGGGTCTAAGCCTATAGTAAATAAAGGTTGTATTTTTCAACCTGTACCTGACTTTTTTTTAGCAATAGAAACACTAAATGAACCATCTCCATCTGTAAATCCTGTTATAAATCAAGGATTTAAGCTAAAAATATTCGTGTTTTTATCCTTTCGGCCCAGGACTAGGTCCTTGGGCCTAGGCCGAAGGGCAGAAGATTTAGGTACAAGCAGATTTTTAGAATCCGTGTTACGCACAGTTGTTGAATGTAGTTGTTTATTTAGAATTTGATTTAAACGGAAACTGGAACTATAAATTCTTTCGAACCTCTTTAGAGTACACCTTAACATTGAATCCCTAATACATAGGTTAATGTAACTACCGTCTACTCGTTGCTCTTTTAAAAACATTTGAATGTTTAGTTTAGATCCGCGATTGTCCATTTTTCGAGTTTGTAGCTCGACAGCATAAGAGTCCAATACCCTCATATCACCATTAGTCCACTTTAATCAGTAGTAGTGAAACGCCATCTTTTGACTTGTTACCATACGTGAATAATTAGTTCACCCACCTTGGAAAAATTCAACCTGATTTGGTATCAAAAGCTTTAGGATGTCCCCGGAATTTGGCAGTTTTCCCCTTAACAAATTATCGTGTTGTAGCCCAGGGTATTCTATTATTTTTAAATGGTCTCCCATTTTATTTGTAATTTTTGTTCTATAGTACACAAAATTATTCATTAAAATATGTTTTAAAGATGAATGTTCTTTAACTCAAACTTTTCTTGGAAAGAAACTTGTTAATTGTAAAATTAACATACTAATTAAAAAAACAAACATATGAAATATTTGTGTAATATTAGTAATGTGAAGTAAACCCCCATGTAAACCTATTCCTTTGTTTACTAAAGATAAACTTACCAAATCTTGTAAAAAACAATAAGAAATAGCTATTATAGCTATTCTATTAAATAGAATGGACATATCTCGTCTTAATGTGACAGCATTAGAAAATAATAAACATAATATAGATAAAGTTATCATTATATAATTTGAATAAAAATAAAACTTCTTAGTCCCGAAAAAAAAATTTTTTTTTTTTCGAGACTTGCCCTGTAAAGACTATTAAGAACCTTTTATTAAACCAGGAGAGAAAATCGAATTCTCATCTTAAATAATACACGAAATTAAGGTTTTAGCCTATTAAACTACCACTGATTTATATATATATATATATATATATATGTATGTATGTATGTATGTATATATTATGTACTTTCAATTATATATTAGGTTTATTTTATTACATTTATACAGGGTTTTTGCCCTTGACACCAAAGAACTTATACATCATTAAAAAAAAAATTTTTTTTTCAATTAAGTTACAATATCTTCACCTGATATCCCTGATATCACTGATATCAGTGATATCACTACCATCCCCTCTCTTCTCTCCGAGAAGAGGGAATAGATAAAGTGATAAAGTGATAAAGGAAGAAAGGGGCCAAAAATATTAATAAAATAATAGGGACTCTAAGACTAATATACTAAGACTATTTATACTTATTTCTGTTGAAAGGGTTATTTATAACCCTTTCTTCCCTAGAATAGATAGAGACATAAGAGAGGTATTAGGTGCCTCTTTATAACGCTATCTATTACTCTGATACCACGGATCCCCCCCCCCCCTTATCACTAGCTTTGGCTTGCCATGCTAAAGCAAGGCGAAGCCTAGTGATAAGGGGGGGCAAGAGCGATAAAGGGAAATAAGATCAGTGATATCACATCCCATCCCATAATCCCTAATCCCTTAGGGATTAGGGATTAGAGACGGGAGGGATAAGGGGTAAGGGAATAGAATAAGAAAAGAAATATATATTTATTATAATAGACATGTATATATAAATATATATTTTTCTTTCCTTCTTTACCCCCCCCTTCCGGTATCTCTTATCTCATTATCTCGAAGAGATAATGAGATAATGAGATAAAGAAGGGGATAAATAGGATCCGTAGCGGTAAAGGAGACTAAAAATATATAGTTAGCTTGAGGGGAGAATTGAACTTCCATCTTTACTGTATGAAAATAAGGTTTTACCTTTAAACTACTCAAGCTTTATAATTTAATTTATATACTAATTTAATGGGAGGATACCCCGACTTGAACGGGGAACTTACTGTGCCACATACAGTCGCTCTACCGATTGAACTATATCCACCAATATGTATATATTTAATTAATACAGATTAAATAATCATTTAAATTAATAACCTTAGCCAATATTATATATAGTTTTTATCTCACCCCCTTGGTCTCTAATTTTTTGTTGTGCTTAAGCACAACAAAAAATAAACAGAGACTGCGTTACGAGTCCTGTATATTTTTGGAATCTTTTTAACATTAACCCTATTAAAGATTGTAATATAATTAAAAAGATTTAAAAATATAGGTAGGAAGTGATAAACAAGGAGATGTTGGATTTAAAATACTATACTATGCTATACTATATAAGGTTAAAACTAATTCCCTTGTATTACCATTATAGTATGTAATATGAAGAATTTTTAGGGTTTTGTGTGTATATTGTTAGTCTTTCAAACAGATAGCTAAGTTTAAAACTAGCCTCGCGGGTATTAGGCCTATATTTTTATTTTTAATTTTTTATAGTACTAATATATTTTTAATTTTTTTTTTTAATACTAATCTATTTTGTCTTGTCTCTTGCTTATTCCCCTTTATCCCGAACCCCCCCCCCCTTATCACTAGCTTTCTAATCCGAAGGATAATGGCTTGCCTTGCCATGCTAAAGCAAGGCGAAGCTAGTGATATGAGGGTAAGAGTGATATCACGGATATCAGGGGGATCCGGCATCTATAAAAAAAATAGAAGGGGGATGAGGAAATAACTATACATATGATCACTTAAAATTTATGTTGGAGTGACTCGAACACTCAATAGTAAATACCAAAAATTTATGACTTACCCATTAGTCCACAACATATAAGGTAAATCCGACTTGAACGGATATGATTTTTACATCAAATCTTTATTGTTTAGCTCTTGTCGAATTAAGGGCAGCAGGACTTGAACCTACACAATCTCACGATCAGATAATCCTAAGTTATCTATGTCTACCTATTCCATCATACCCCTTTTAATGTAAATAGAATACAATGAATGTTCTACTACAGTTTTTACTCTTGGTTTGCCTTTATATAACTTTGACTATGTGCGGTATACCCACACCCCGAAGGGGTTAGGGATTAGGGAAGGGGATCCGGGATGTGATATCACTACTAAAATTTAGATAAAGGGAGGACCAGAAATAAAAGATCCATTTTCTTTAGTATTATTATTTATTATTGTAATAAATACTCCATTATTACCTTTGCCTAAGATAGGACTCGAACCTACAACCAAAGAAGCTTCAATTCTCTGCTCAACCAATTGAGCTTCTCAAGCTTATATTAAAAATTGTATTTTTATGCCTTTATCGCGGATATCCCCTTTCCTATTCCCCTTCCCCTCTTCCCCCAAAGGGGATCCGGGATGTGATATCCCGGATCCCCTTTATCACTAGCTTTCTAATCCGAAGGATAATGGCTTGCCTTGCCATGCTAAAGCAAGGCGAAGCTAGTGATATGAGGGCAAGAGTGATAAAGGGGAAGAGGAATAAAGCGATAGCAGGCAAAATACTTTACTTTTTATTTTATTCTCTGACCTTACAACCTGATCCCTTTATCACTTTATCACTTTATCACTTTATCACTGCTAAAATTTAGATATCACTGATATCAGTGATATCAGGGGGGGGGGGAAGTAATTATAAATAAATTAATAACAATAAAAAAATAGAAATAATATCACATCCCGGATCCCCTGATATCACTACTAAAATTTAGATATGACATCCCGGAGGGATTAGGAAGAGGGAATAGAAATAAACATATAAAATTACTATGGAGATATTAGGAATCGAACCTAAGATAACGATATGCAAAATCGCAGTTTTACCAACTAAACTATACCCCCTTTCTTAAAAAAAAACACAACGATGGATAATTTAAATTAAATAAAACTAAATTTTTAGCTATAATAGCCCTTATATTTATTCCGGTCACCTGATATCTCTTCTTTTTTATTTTTTTTTTTTACAGAAGGCATTATAAGCGGGGAAAATCTTGAAAAAAAAAAAAAATTTTTATTTTTATTTTTTTTTTTTATCCGAGAGACGACTTGAACGTCCACGATTATTCATCAACAAAGCTTAAGTTTGCACTGTCTACCAATTCCAGCACTCGGATTAAGGCTAAAGTGACTTGAACACTTATAATGACCGTTATGAGCAGTACACTTTACCATTAAGTTATAGCCTCCTGATCCCCGTTTACCCGTAGGGTAATAGGGAAGAAATTAAACATATAAATTATTTTTAGCTTATCAAACCAAATAATTATAGTCCCTCTTATTTATCAATTCATGTTATTAGGCAAGTAAGGTACGGATTTTCCCTTCTTCCCTTGGATATCTCTTTATCGGCTGATATAAATATTGGATTTATAAAGCAGCCCAGTACGTCCTTTGGTTTTTTCATATCCTCAGGATATGAAAAAACCTAGGACGAAGGGCTAAATTTTAGTCGCGATATCAGAGATAAGAGAGGGGTCAGAAAAATTAAACAGTATAATAGTTAAACCAAAGAGTAACATAAGCCGGCCCTCTGATCTACCTCCTTTTTCCCTTTTATCTTGCTTCCCTATTCCCTTATCCCTTATCCTTCATCCCCTCTTCCCCCCCCCCCTTGGGGATCCAGGAAATAGGGATTATGGGATTATGGGATGTGATATCAGAGATAAGAAGGGATCAGTTATATCAGGGGGCCAGGGACTTTATTTCATAGCCTGTTTATTATACTGTATGCGGACAAAGGATTCGCACCTCTATCATTTGATCATGAGTCAAATATGTTACTATTACACTAATCCGCATAAATTTTAGATTAGACGGGATTCGAACCCGCGATAGTGGCATTGAAAGAGCCATGTCGTACCATTTGACCACTAATCCTAAGAGTTATAGTAAATAATAGCCCAATGCAAGTATCGCACTTGCTTCTATTGATTACAAAACAATTGCATTACTTTTATGCTAATCAGGCTCAGTATTATACGAACATTTTTTTTTCTTAATACCCTGTTCACACTATAATATATTGTACTGCCTCTCTTCCTATTCCCTATTCCCTATTCCCCATCCCCTCTTCCCCCTTTGGGGATCCGGGGATGAGGCATGAGGGATGGTAGGGATCTAGGGGTCTGAGAGGCAAAATTACAATACACATGCTAATCTTCGTGCCCTTTCCATTATCCTCCGGATTAGAAGAGGGAATAAGGGCAATATATTAACAACAAGATGCTTCATGCGTTTAGCACAATAAATGATATATGATATAAATAAAATATTTAGTTACTTATAAAATTAGTACTTTATTCCTTAAAATCTCTAGATTCTTACAAATAAAGCCTATCTTCATAATTTAGCCCAATTAAGGCAAGATTATGTTTGTAATGTTATATTACGTATATTTAAGAAATATCTTAAGGTAAGCTTCGTGCCTATATGCTTTCAGCACTTATCTTTGACTAACATAGCTTTCCTGCCGTGCCTATACTATCATAACTACTCAAGTGAAAGTAGGTTAGTCTTTAAATCCCTTACTAGAAGTAAGAGGAAAAAACAAGACATATAAACAACAGGTAAACCAGAGATTAATAATTTTATTATTTCAATATTAATAAATTAATATACCAAGTTCCTTTCGTACATAGGTTATTCCTTATTATATTCTAATTCCCTCTAGAAGATAGAAACCATACTGTCTCACGACGTATTTAACCCAGCTCATGTAACTTTTTAATCGACGAACAGTCGTACCCTACATAGTTTCTGCATCCATGAGGATAAGTTAAGCCGACATCGAGGTGCCAAACCGCGCACTCATTTTGCACACTCTTGCGCAAATTAGCCTGTTCAACTTGTTATCATAAATTTTATTTATTTATTTCCATTTTTTACAAAATGGTTCAGACTATATCTTCATTTTTCCTTTTATGTATATTCATGCCATCTCTTCCCCTCATCCTTTTTATCTTGCTTCCCCTATTACCTTATCCCTTATCCCTCCCGTCTCTATTCCCTGATCCCTAACCCCCGAAGGGGGTGTGGGATGTGGGATGAGAGAATAGATAATGGGATTATGGAATGTGATATCCCTTTATCGGCTGATATAAATATTGGATTTATAAAGCAGCCCAATACGTCCTTTGGTTTTTTCATGTCCTGAGGATATGAAAAAACCTAGGACGAAGGGCTAAATTTTAGTAGTGATAAAGGGGATAAAGGGATTCGCGATATGATAGAAAAGGGGACAGAATAAATTACTGCCAAAATATAAATAGCCTGTTGTGTCTCCGAGATCCCCCCCCCCCAGATCCCCCTTCTTTATCTCTTATCTATTCTCTCGAAGAGATTAGAGATTATGAGATATCGGAAGACATCCCTCATCCCTCTTCCCCCCCCAAAAGGGGGGGGGGGAGAGGGAATAGGGAATAGGGAATAGGGAAGAAAGAAGGCAAAAAACTATTTACCACTAAATCAACCTCTTACTGCAAAAGATCCTATACGACGTTTAGAACTTCATCTAGATTTTTCAACATTTGAATCCATATAACCTCTAAAAACTACTGCTGATAATCCTTTAAATGATGAATCTATGTTTTTTAATCCACCTTTTCATTTTAACTTGTATACAGCTCTATCAGCTCTATAACGTTTAGTTAATCTACCTTTAACGATTAATCTAGCACCACCCATAGCTTTATATTTTATATTCTCAAAAATAATATTACGCAAGTTTGAGTAATAAGCTTTATTTAATGAAGATATATTATCTTTTGAGTTTTTAGTTTTTAAAGGTACAACAGATTCCATAGTATCATTAGAGTTATCTAAAATAGTTTTATAATATATATTATATAATAATTTATTTAAATTATCTTTAGAGTTTATGTCTTGTTCTGATAATTTATTTAATATATAATTTATATTTATATTTCTATATTTATTGTCTATTAACTCTCTATCCACTTGTTTTTCTACTCTTCCTCTTTCTATAATAGTATTTACCTTAGGTAAAGCAACTTTAGAAAGCAGAGAATTTATTCTACGCATTGGACTAGATTTAGGTTTTCTTACTTTTATTGTTAATATTTCAGTAAATATATCAGTATTATACGCAATAGACTTTAAATTAACTATATTAAACTCTACTTTTTTACCGTAGTATTTACTTATTGATTGGCTTAATTTAGATAAAAATTTTTCTTCAAATTTATATTTGTTTAAACTTAATTTCAATTTTAATCTTCTAAAAGTAGAAAAAACTTTCTTTACTTTTTTGAAGAAACGTTTATTACGCATATAATATAAGAAATTTATCTTTCTTAAACGATCATTAACATTAAATTTTAATAACAATGATAAAGAATTATTTATACTTTCTGATCCTCTTTCTTCCTCTAGGAGAGGACCAGGTGTATCAATTAAATTAGAGCTTTTACTCTCTTTTTTTTTATCCTCCGGATTAGGATTAGGAGCCATAACATAAGAAAGAAAATTCATTCATTTATCTGTCATAAAGCTAATTCTATTTTTTAAACCAAAACCTAAAATTTTTTTTATTTTTTGGATTCTTTTTAATAAAGATAATCTTTCTTTATTAAAAACATAAAGAGTAATTATAGCTTTTTCGTTAGTATGTTTAATTTCAGCTTTACTTACAAATATTCTATTTAAAGATTTACGTTTAGTTCTACGTGATATATATTTATGCTGTAAAAACTTATTATTAAAATATAAACTAAAATAACCCCTTATTAAAGAATTTATATTTAAATCATAAATAGGGTAATTTATATTATTTTTAGGTGAATAATTATAAACAGTGTTTTTTCATTCTTTAGAAACGGGAGGTAAATACTTAGTTTTACCTACATCATTTTCTACTATATTAAAAGGCACTAATTTATAATTAGTATTTATTTTTTTAGTGAAAATAAAAGGAGAGTTATACTCCACATTAGATTCAATTTGTTTTATTGCATTTTCCCCTCCGGGGAATACGTGGGCACTGGATGAATTTTTATTTTTTAAATTTAACATAGTTTTATTTATTTTATTGCATTTTCCCTCCAGAAATAGGAGGGCACGAAAAATATTTTTTTTTAATCTATACATTAAGAAAAATGTTGGGTTTTATACAAGGTTTATTGTTAGCATACTCACCTATTAGTCGTTGAACGGTTTTGTTTCTTCTTTAATTTCTTGCCTTTCCCCCTTTATCTAAATTTTAGTAGTGATATCAAGGGATCAGACAGAAAATCCTTGCTAAAACAAATTTCGCTTCAAATTTACTTAGATTAAGCAATAGATAAAACTAATGCTTGGTTAAGTTATTTTTGAAATTTACCCAATTAAAATCAATGATTCTCGTCCCGCCTTCTTTATTTTCGTGTCTTTTCTTATTCCCTATTCCCGGATATCTCGAAGAGATAAGAGGGATGAGATCCCCCTGATCCGGGATTAGGGAACCAAGATAAAAATAAATAAGGGAACTAATTAAACATTGAAGGACAAACATCCCTAGCGTAGCTTTTCCAATAATCCAAGACCTTTCCTTTTTGTGTCTTGTGATCCTATGCCCCGCTTACGCGACTGTAAGACTTGTTGGTGGTCAAACAGTAAAGCAAGATTTAGCCATTAAACTTGGTAAGTATTATACATAACCTATCGTAAAAAATACGATAACTAATAAGATATTAGACTAATTCGTAATATCTCATCTACAACTAATTTCACCATAGTTAAAATCTTACCTAACGATAAAAATTGCTTCTCATTAATACCCTGTAAGTCTATACTTTTATAAGTATCTAAATACAGAAAAGCAAAATATTAGACATTTTACTGTCTAGCTTGTACATCAATACATAAATATGATAGAGTATAGCATAATGCTATCTACTATTACAAACAAACAAAAATTAATATTTTTGATTCTGTGATATATCTGTTAGCTTACGCTTACCTCTTAGTTCCCTAAAGAACTAAGAGATATAAAAACAAATATAAAACATAGTTGGACACTCCCATTTACTCTTTGTGGGGTCTGTGCCCCGCATAAACTGTCTCCTAGCAATTTTTCCTTTCTAAGGTTACATTCTTTTCTTTTTAGGAAAAGAAGGGGATTAAATAATCCTCACAATACGATCCCCAAATAAAGGTATTACATTTGAATCTGATCAATTACCTTATTTACTGAAATTTGTCCCCAACCATACCTAATAATTAGTAACAGTAAAGCTGCATAGGGTCTTCTCGTCTAACTAGAGGTAAACTGTATCTGCACAGTTATGCCAATTTCACTGAGTCAATCATAGAGACAGCTGTTGTATCGTTACATCATTCATGCAAAGACTGCATTTAACAGTCAAGGTATTCCGCTACCTTAGGACCCTCACGCTAAGGCCGCCATTAACCGGGGGTTCCTACAGTACCAAACTTTTTAAAGTTAGTTATTTTCGTTAGCCAGCCGGCACCGGGCAGAAATCACACTCTATACTTAGACTTAAGTCGTTATGCAAAGTGCTTTGTTTTAATTAAACAGTCGTACAACAATATTTCATGCTTCTTCCATCTTAACCGTTTTAATATTTAAATGTATAATACATCTAAAAATAAGAACGGTACAACTGAGCCCTCCTTATCCCGAAGTTACGGTAGTTAGTTTGCCGAGTTCCTTTATGATTGTTAGCTCATTTACGCCTTCGTATTCTCTACTAGCTTACTTGTCACAGTTTCTAGGTACGGTTTTTTTTCATCTTATCCCTTCAGGGATCTAGTAAACTCATTAATGAGTTTAAAGATATATTACTTATTTTTTCCAGCACACTTTCCACTTGAAAAATGTTGTCATTTAAGTAATAAGATTTTCTCATCGTTTCAACCTTTGGAAGTGAAAACTTAGAGGCCGTTACTTTAAATAAAACCATAAGCTTTAGGCGGATTTTCGAGGGACCTTGGATAGAGCTTCGCCACTATCCTTAGTCAACTATGCCTCGAAATTTCTTTTTGTTACTCATGTCACCATTCTCTCTTGAGTGTAATGTAAACGCATTTATTATAAAATAATAGGAATGCTTCATGTTCACTCAATGTTCTGCTACCCCAGTAAATGAATATAATATTACATCTATTATATTCAAATATGGACAAGGTATCGGTACATTATTTAGATCCGTTAAATTTTCGATGCCTTTAAAAATTAACAAGCGCTCTGTTACGAGGTCTTTGAATTATGGCTGCTTCTAAGCCCATCTCCTTGTCGACTTAAATAAAGACTTTCTTAATTTCACTTAATAATAATTTCGGAACCTTAACTCTTGTTCTGGGCTGTTTCCCTTTTGACATACAACCTTATCATTCTATGTCTGATAATTCAAGATTCATCTTTGCCATTTCGAGTCTACAAACTCACCGATAAAATCTTTACGATCCCCCGATATGTACAAAGTAAGATGTGAATTTTATTATAAGAAAACCTACAATAAAATTTATTACACCTTGTCTGAGATGAAGTTCTGTACCTGCTAAGATGTTACTTAAATTGCCTACTATTATAGGTTTCGCAGAAAACCAGCTATCTAGGTCAGTTTTGTCTTTCACTATACTTACCACAATTCTTCCGATATTTTTGCTACAATAACCGGTTCGGACTTTTATAATCCTGATTGTGGTAAGATCACCTAGCTTCGGGTCTAACTTTAGACACTAATTCATTTGATTGATCATCGTTTTAACTACGCGTGTTTTACCGCTCGCATCTAATGTTAACTTGGTGACCCATTATGCAAAAGGTACGCTCTCACTTTTTTACTAGCTTGAGCTGCTTATAAAACTACTATTTCAACTCCCGTTCCCTCACGGTACTTTTCTCTGTCGCTTATGTATTATATTTAGCCTTAGAGGAAGGTTCCCCTTAATATTCAAACAGGTTTTCGTCCATTTTACTTATTAATATACTTACTTTGTATATAGGCTAGTCTACTTTCATTCACACTAATCGTAGAATCTCGTTTGATTTCTTTTCCTGAAGCTACTAAGATATTTCAATTCGCCTTCGTTTATTACTTAATTTCTCTAAGAGTTTATATGTAAATTATACATAATTTCAAATTACTCTTTAATACATAGCTAGGGATCCCTAATAGTTTCTTTGTATACTTATATTTTTATAAATATTTTTCTATATCTAATACACTATATCACTAAGAATTTTTTAGTTCGGATTATTATGATTCGAACATAACTACTTCTCAACCCAAATGAGACGCCTTACCAACCCGGCCCTAATCCGCGAAATTTTATTTTATTTTTTTTTAGTGTTAATTTACTGCCTCATCTCGCTTTATCGTTTAGTTATACCCTTTCCCCTTTAGCCCTCATATATATTCGATATTTCCTTTCCCTTAATAACACTCTTGCCCTCATATCACCAGTGATAAAGGGGGATCCGTGATAAAGGGGAAAAGGAAATGGAATAGATAAAGGCACTAAACACATAATGAATATATTATTACTTTTTACTAATTCTTTCAAGACTTGAACTTGAACATCATTCTTATCAAAAATGCGCTCTACCGGTTAAGCTAAAGAATCTTATACTTATATTCCTTATCCCTATTCTATTCTCCAGATCCCCCAAAGGGGGAAGAAGGGATGGGATATCTCGAAGAGATAAGAGGGCTGAGTTTTTAAATAAACAAGTTTATTTTCAAACCAAGTTTTTTGCCTTTGGCACTAAAAACTAGCCGCCCCGTGTACCCCGGATATCTCTTCTTTCTTCCCTATTCGGACCCCCCCCCCTCCCCCCCCCCCCAAGGGGGGATCCGGGGGTGATGTAAGGATGGAAGGGGGATCCTATAGGCATCATAAGAGGGGATAAGAGGGGAAGAGGGATAAAGGGCAATAAGTAAAAATAATTTAAGGTAATATTAAGAACCTCAGTAGTAAACAGACACGTATAAGAATAGTCACACTACGTCTACAAAGTGTCAGTATAAAATACCACCTTCAAACCCTAAATGGTGATTGTCTGTTAAATGATATGAATAAATTCTTCATAAAGCTACAGCTAAGAAAGCTGTACCTACCATTACGTGTATTCCGTGGAAACCTGTAGCAAAAAAGAAACATGTACCAAAAGCACCATCACTAATTGTAAATGATGATACACTATATTCTAATCCTTGGAATCCTGTGAAAATTACAGCTAATAAAACTGTAGCTATAGAACCGTATAAAGCACCACTTCTTTTACCTTGAATTAAAGAATGGTGAGCATAAGTAATTGTAGCCCCACTTGATAATAATAAAACTGTGTTTAATAAAGGAAGTTCGAAAGGATTAACAGGTTCTATTCCTAGAGGAGGTCATTGAGCTCCTAATTCTACAGTAGGTGTTAAAGCACTATGAAAGAATGCTCAGAATATAGCCAAGAAGAATAAAGCTTCACTTACTATAAATAAAATAACACCTAAGTTTAATCCTTTTTGTACTGCTAATGTATGATTACCCAAGAAAGTACCTTCACTAATAATGTCCCGGAATCAGAAAGACATTGAAGATACTACCATTAATAAGGCTAGGAAAAACACATTATATGCATTACTAAAACTATGCATAGATAATGCTCCACTTGCAGCTAAGCTAAATAAACTTATACTAGTGTAAAATGGTCAAGGTGAAGGTGATACTAAATGAAAAGGATGATTTTGAAAATTACTTCTAACTAATTGAGTCATTGCCTATCTATATCTTAATAAATTAAAAACATACCTAAATATATAATTGTAATAATATTTTTTTTTAAGTTGGCACCTTATCCAAAAAAAAATCTTTTTTTTTTTCGAGCCTTGCCCCGATATCCCATAATCTCTTCGAGATTATGGGATATCGGGAACCAGTCCTATAATCTCTTATTTTTTTTTTTAATAAAGGAGACATCATAAGGGACTAGCCTTCAGGCCGGCTCCGCTAGTTTGGGGAAAATGGTTTTTAGTGCCAAAGGCAAAAAACCAGTTTGAAAAACTAGTGCCTTCTTTTAAGAAATAGGTGATTCGAACACCCAACCTTCCGTGTGTAAAACGGTTGCTCTACCATTGAGCTAATTTCTTTGGTCCCCCTTATTTTTATTTATATACGGCTGATATAAATCGAAGATTTATAAAGCTGCCCAGCTAATTAAAATCCAAGATTTTAATAAGCACCTTCGTTGCTATGCAACTCAAAGGGTGCGCAGGGCTAAAATAGACCGTTAGATGATTAAAAATACGGGAGAGGGGAAGTAAGGTAAAACCTTAATTTTTTTGTTTTATTGTTATTACTATAGCACCTACCATTGCTAATAATAATATAAAACTAGCTATAATAAGTCACATATTATAGTTTGTGTACATAACATTACCTATACTAGTTATATGACTATTCTCTATTAAATTACCATCTCACATTTGACTAGTTACAAAAAATATGTCATTATTATAAGTATTTAAGTAGGCTTGATTATCTTGATTTAAAGCTGGAGTTGAAATATTGTATAAAATATTATTTAAGTTATAATAGTTATTTAACATAGCAATATTATAAGGTAATAGTTGGAATAAAGGGTAATTAAAAGATATTGCTATAGCAATAGCTAAAGGTATACTATTACTAGTATTACTTTGTAATTCACTTATTCTAATATTAATTAACATTAAAATAAATAAAAATAATATAGAAACCGCCCCTATATATACTATTAAATAAGATAAACCTATAAAGCTTAAACCTAACATTATTAAATAACAAGATATACTTGCAAATAAACCTATTAAAAATAAAACTGATACTATAGGATTTTTACTAATAATAACTAATATTCCACATAAAATTGCAAAAAGAGAAATGATATCTAAAATATCTGTTCTATAACCATTTGTATAAGTCTCATATATAAGAAATAAATTATTCATTTGGGATAAATATTAAAAATTCACCTTCGTAAAGGAAATTAAACTAATTTACTCAGACTTGAACTGAGAATTTGGAGGTTGAAGCTCCCTATTTTACCATTAAACTATACTCTTAAAAAAGCATATATTACTCTATAGGCAGTCTTATCGCGCACATAGTGATATCACATCCCGGATCCCCGTGTACCTATTCTCTCATCCCCTATTCCCTTCATCACCCCCGGATCCGGGGAATAGAGATGGTAGGGGTAATAGGGGAAGGGAAGGGAATAGAATGAGGGGGGAGGGGGAGGGATTAGTGATAAACCGATAAAGAAAAAAAATATCCCATCCAGATAAATAAGTATTATATAAATAGAATACAGAGAATATCCGATTCGAACGGATGTGATCATTTCTGACCAAATAAGACTCAAGCTTACCATCTTAAACCACTCGATCAATTCTCTTAAATTAATTTAGCCCCTCTGTTACGATTAAGCCCTTATAGGCTTATTTAGTGCCTGCGACACTAAACTTTAGTACTAGTACTGCCTCTAATATCACGCTCCCTTTCCCTTTATCTAACAGTTGGTAGTGATAAAGGGGAAGAGGGGTAAAGGAATAAGAAACAAGGTAGCAGCGGTGGAGCAGGAGTAGTAAAAAAAAAAATAAATTTTTACTCTTTCGGATTATTATGATTCGAACATAACTACTTCTCAACCCAAATGAGACGCCTTACCAACCCGGCCCTAATCCGTTTTATTTTATAAATAATATTACAAGAGTACTCAGACTTGAACTGAGAATTTGGAGGTTGAAGCTCCCTATTTTACCATTAAACTATACTCTTTATTCCTCACTTTTCGTAGCCTTTAGCCGTAATGATATGAGGGCAATATCTAAGATATATTACGTAACCCCGAGCTAAGTAGTTTCGGGCTTAAAAAATTATTTTTTTTTTTAAGCCCTCTTCTCCTCCGGGGATCTGGTGGCTAAAACTTGGGCTTCCCTATTCTATTCTCCAGATCCCCCAAAGGGGGAAGAAGGGATGGGATATCTCGAAGAGATAAGAGGGATGAGTTTTTAAATAAACAAGTTTATTTTCAAACCAAGTTTTTGCCTTTGGCACTAAAAAAAATAAGCTTTTTTTTTTTATCTAGCCTGATGGTCTTATAAAAAAATATACTTTTTTTTTATTAGCAGCCGGCCATCAGGCCAACTTCGCTAGTTTTTTACAAAACTGAATTTGTAAAAAATATTATTTTTTTTTAATCTAGTTCCTTCTTCGAGGGACTTTGTCCCTTGGAGAGCGGAACAAGTCCCGCCTCAGGCGGGACTAGGAAAAGTATAGTTAAGTTACGGAAAAGAGGTGATTCGAACACCCAGGTGCAATTATACACAATATTTAGCAAATATCTTACCTTACCTATGGAAACCTTTCCTTAATGAGATTCATATACCATATATTTTTCGAACTAGAACGGATTCGAACCGATATCTACTTCTGTGACAGAGAAGCCCTTTACCAATTAAGTTACTAGTTCCCTTTATCCCTTTATCCCTTAATCTCTTCGAGATTAAGGGATAAAGGGAACCAGTCCTATAATCTCTTATTTTTTTTTAACAGGAGGCATCATAAAGGACTAGCCTGATGACTGACGGAGCTGACCTTAAGGCCACCTCCGTCAGTTTGGGGAAACTTGTTTTTCATGCTCTCCTTTACCCTGGAAGGATATAAATAAACCAGTTTATTGCCCTTTATCACTAGCTTTCTAATCCGAAGGATAATGGCTTACCATGCTAAAGCAAGGCGAAGCCTAGTGATATGAAGGGATAAGGGCACAAAAAACTAGCCGCCCTTCCCTCTTACCTATTCTCTCATCCCCTCTTCCCTTCATCACCCGGATCTCCCTAAAGGGGGGAAGAGGGGGTCCGGATCCGGGGAATAGAGATGGTAGGGGGTACACGGGGATAGGCTGACCGGTATCTCTGATATCACTACTAACTGTTAAATAAAAGGATAAAAGCCGCCCTAAGGCCAGCCGGAGGCTAGTTCTTTAAATATAATCCTTTTCTTCTTGCCTTAACCTTGCCTATTCCCCTTCCCTGTAGGGGTCGTGATATCAGGAGACCAATAGAAGCACCAGAATAAAATAAAAGAACTTTATATTTAATATATAATAATATTGTTACGGCCAGTCGAATTCGAATCGACACCTTTCGATTGGAAGTCGATAAGTCTACCATTAACCTATGGCCGCTCGTTTATATAGGATATACAAGATTTGAACTTATATAATGATGATTAAAAGTCATATGCATTACCATTATGCTAATATCCCTCCTCGTGCCTTTATCGCTTTATCACGTATCCCCTTTATCACTAGCTTCGCTTGTGATAGAGGGGATACGCGCTATCAGGCAATATAAAATTTTAGATGTAGGATTATTTCGTGCCCTTTATCACATAGTGATATCAGGGGTATGAGGGTTATCTGGGCAATAAACTACCATTACTTTCCGAGCTACACTTTATTTTATTTTGGTTTTTTTTTACTTTAAGACTTCATCCCCTCTTCCCCTAAAAGGGGATCTGGGGAATAGAGATGGTAGGGGTAAGAGGGAAGGGGGGATAGGAAGATATACTAATATTTATATTCTACTTAATATAAACACCAACAAAAATAATGTATTAGCCCCTAAGATGAATCGAACATCTATCATGATATTAACAGTATCAAGCTCTACCATTGAGCTATAGAGACTTATATTTTATTGCCCTTTATCCTATAATCTCGAAGAGATTATGGGGAAGAGGAAAAATTTGAGATATTTTAGCCTATTACCACATAAGGGCAGCGTGATATCCCATCCCTCTTCCCCTCATATCACTACTAAAATTTAGATATAAAGGGATCCAGAAATAGATACCAGCAATAAATTATAAAAATTCGTACCCTCTTCCCCTCATAACACTACTAAAATTTAGATATGAGGGGATCCGGGATAGGATAGATCATGTAAAGTTTAGGAAACAAGAGATTCGAACTCTTAAAAGCCTATAGCTACTGAGTTTACAGCTCAGCCCTTCTTACCAATAAAGGAACTTTCCTTTTTATTTTTGTTTAATTTTATGATTCCCGTGCAACTTCCACTACTGAGATATTACTTACCATTTATTAAATATCTAGCTTTTAAAATTTTACTGTTTTTTCCATTTAATTTATTCATAATAGTGGAATTACTACAATTTAACGCTAAAGCCGCATTTCTGGCTGAAGGGTAAGAAGTTGTAACTCCATTATTTAAATCTGTTACTAATATAGTAACAGCAGTAGGAGATAATGAGCTCATTTTCATACGGGTAGCATGTGATCTAACGAATGGAGTTCTATTTTCAGTAATATCATCAAACATACGTTGAAGTTTATTTGTAATTAATTCTAATTTTTTTACTTTTTTTTCTAATCAGTTTAAAACAAACTCACTGAAAACTATTTGATTAGCGTAAGAATTAGAATTTTCTTTATATAATCTAACCATCCATGCATATTTAAGTTTAAAACGGGTAGAGTCCTTAGTTACACGACCTAAACTAGAGCCTGCTACAAGACAAATATTATAAGTAGGTTTTAGTACATCGAAATAATAATTTTCTCTTTCAATAATTATATCTTTTTCGCAGTATTCTAAAATCTCTAAACGAAAATTACTATAACCGTTCTTTAATAAAGCTCTATATATAATACTATTATTTTTAAGAGATTCTTTCATTAATCACTTAGGAGAAAAATAATCTCTTAATCTTCTAGTTAAATCTGCAGCACTTCCAATATAGGTTGATCCGTTAATTAAGTTAACTCAACGATAAATACCAGACTTCCTATTGTTTTCTTTATATATTGTTTTTACATCAGCTAAATCTAAATAAACTTTAAAAGGTAATGTATTTTTACTACTATAAAACCGAACTATAGAAGGAGACATGTAACGAAGCATAAATGAACAAGGATTCTTAGAATAAGCATGAGCAACACCTTTATTTCTTGCGTAAAAAGTGCCAAATTCGCGTTTAATAATTGAATAAAAATTTGTCATAAACCTGTTCTGGACTTGAACCAGATACCTATAGTATTCTATATGGATAAGCACCTTTGCACAAGGCTTTTAATTTTTTTGTTTAATTTTATGATTCCCGTGCAACTTCCACTACACGCTAAACCCCCACACTATAACTAAAATACCAACTGTATAGCGCCCAGGTACTCTATTATTACGATCTCTTCTCAGACATAAGGGAAAGAAGTTAAAAATTCATTTAACCTATCATATCCCGCAAAGTAGGACGATTTTAAAAAAGCCTTGTGTAATTTTTTTATCAATTAGGGGTTTTCGACTGTACATTAAGCAGCATTTCAGCCACCCACCAGTGATCCAGTCTGTAGCGATTATATAATTAACCGACGGTCTATAAACAGATGGCGAATGTTTAACCGTTTTCACTAGTGTAACCAGGTAGGAATATACCTAATACCTTTATTTGGTATTCTACTTATTATAATTTCTGAAGTTCAGAAACTAAAGTATATTTCTAATTATATATTGCATATACTGTAAAAGTAGGATTTTAATTATTATATTTTTTTAATATAATAACCAATTTGGTCCTTGTATTGTGTTGAACCGTATTTCGACTTAACACTAATCAGAATCGCGCATACGAAGAATCCTACTATAACATCTAAACCATATCGTTTACTTAATTATAATAAGAGAGCAAACTTATTGCGCTAACTCCTTTCAGCATGTGACGAGTGGTTAGTACCAATCCGAAGTTATATTCACCGTGACATGGTGATTCACGATTACTAGCAATTTCTAATTCATACAGCCGAATTTCAGACTGTAATCCATTTCCGAATTCTATCCTATTTTTTGAGATTAGCTTAAACTCGCATTTTTGCTTCTCTTTGTGTAGGAATATGTGGCACGTCTATAGCCCACAATATTCAGGCCATGATGACTTGTCTTATTCCCTTTTGTTCTTACCATTGTAGAGGGGCAGAAAATGCTCTATTAAATTATTGTAAATAAAGCCGGGGTATTCGTTAATTTCACGGTCGGAACCGCAGTTTCATAACATTAACTGAAAACAGCCGTGCAACACTTGTATTGTTAAAATTAGAAGATTAAACTACTAACTTTAATAACATTCAAATTGTGGTAAGGTTTTTCGTGGATCACCGAATTAAATAACATACTTCACTGCTGGGGTCAGAAACGGTCTAGTGATTTCAGTTCCTGCGTTGCCACACTACTCTTGAGGTGAAATGCTTACACTTTCATTTATAAACCAAGTAATATTACCTAATTTATGGCATTCATCATTCTCTGCAAAGACTACTGGGGTACCTAATCCTGTTCGTTCTCTGTGCCTTCGTCCCTGAACGTCAGTTTTTACATAAGAGGTTGCCTTCGCCTTTACCAGTCCCTACAGTATCAACAAATTTCATCTCTACACCATAAGTACGACTCTCCTCATATAAAACTCTAGTAGAGATGTATCCTGTTAGGACATTTACTACCGTCTACGTACCCTTTAAACCTATTTAAGATGAATAACACTAGCCTCTTACGTATTACCGCGACTGCTGGCACGTAATTAGTCAAGGCATAAATATGCATATCGTCATAATCAATATGCAGTTAGAACTTTATTCGACAAACCGATTTAGAGTAAGAACATACTTTTATATCAGTAATCTTCTCCGTTCTCCGAAGTTGCCAGTTCAGCCGTTAGGCCATTGACCAAGATTCCTCACTGCTGTACTCGCTTGCCTTGGGATTTTTTCGTCCCCAATGTGGTCGATCAACTTTTCAGCTTCGACTACGAGAATTTAGGCTTGTTAAGTAGTAACCTTAACAACAACCTATCTCGGCGACCACCCTATGTCCTCTTAAAGCGGCATATTTACCCTTTTTTTGATTATGGGGGATTTTTCCCCCTCTTTAAGGTCGGCTCGGGGTCTATACTCACCTGTACACCACTTTTAATAAAATAGAAGCTTACGCCTTATTAAATTAAACGTTCGATTAGCATGTGTCAAGCATTTCGACAGCGTTCAATCAGAGCCATCACCAAACTCACCCTTATATACACACACATTTATAGTGTGGATGGTAAGATCCATCACTATAAAATTTTGGTTATTTTGATATTCACACCTAGAGTCTAGGTGTGAATCAAGAAAAATAATATATATATTTTTTTATTTATTTAGGGATAAAATCAAGCTATTTCTTGCTAAATATATCTCTCTAAATTATAGTTTTATGTAGGCTTTGCAATGCTCGCTTTTAAATTATATATTAGATGATAATATTATCATTTAATTAATTTATTCTATTTTCTATTTAAAACCTAAACCTTTTACTTGAAGTAATTATATATACAGACATATTGTTTACTATAACTTTCCTTAAATTCTTTTAAATTTAGTTTATTTTTATCTCCAAAATCTAGCAGAGGCGACTAGTCCTCGGACTAGCCTCTCGGTCCCCCTTTATCTCTTTATAATGCCGTAGGCAAAGTAATGATATCCCTGATATCAGAGCAAGAGGCTAGATAAGTGATATAAGATTATGGAGGAATCGAACCTCAAACTAAAGATCTGCAATCAAAGTGTAGACCATCTACAAGCATAATCTTTATAAATATTTTTGCTAGGCGCACCAAAGCAAAAATATTTATAAATAAAAATATCTAAAAACTAGAGACAGCAGGTATCATAAAAATTACTAGCTGATGGCCTCAGTGTTATTGTATTATTATAAGTATTATCTAAATATTTATTATAATATTTACTAATAACTTTCATTAATGAAGATCTAATCCGTCTTTGATATATCCGGATGATAAAACTACAAAAACTTGAGCTTGTATAAATGCAATTCCTAATTCTAAACCTGAGAAAGCTATAATGAAAGATAAAGGTACTAATCCTAAGAAGAAGAATATTATACCACTTGTCATTATATTATATGTGAAACCTGCTAATATGTTTAATAACATATGACCTGATAAACGTCCACAAATTCATCCTTTTGTTAATAAATCTCCGAAAACTTAAACTAATTTAAACAAATACATACCTTTAAAGGGATTAGTTCTATTTTCTTTCAAGTATAAAGATATACTAGCTTGACGATAGCCTAATGCTCTAGCTGCAGCACCTATAGAAGGATATATTGTAACTTCTTTAGTTTCTACATTAGTAACCTCTACCTTTTTAGATGTTTTTTGAACTTTTATGGCTGCACTAAACGTAGTTTGTGTTGAGCCTTCTCTAGATAAAACTACACTGCTTTCAGGTTGCACCTTTCCTATATTAGGTTTTTCAACCTGGCCTTCTGTATGAAGTAATTTAAAAGTATATTTACCTAAAACAGGTTTATCTTGATTTAAGTAAATATAATGTTCGATATATCTTTTATCAATACCTAATGCACGGGCAGCTGCTTTTATAGCGTGGTATGTAGTAGAAGTATTTGTTTCTATGTCAGTTACCTCAACTTGAATTTTCATAGGATGAGATGCTGACATTTTAGCTAAAGTTTCTGGAGATCTTTTAAGAGCAGCAGCACGCATATTCTCTACAGTAGCTTCTGAATGTTTTCATCCAGACCCTCGAGAAGGGCTTCCAGGTGTTTTTAATATATTATACTCTGGAGAGTATACTTCAAAAAAATGTTTTTCTCTAGACATAAGATTATCTATGTCACAAATATCTAGAATAGTAAGACTAAAGTTATGGTAACCGTATTTTAATAATGCAACATTAATAGGCATACTATTTTCATTTAGTAATCTATTTACATTATAATACTCTAATAGTCTACGTTTTAAATCCATAGAACTACCTACGTACTTTTTACTATTCAATTTATTAGTTCACATATAAATACCAGATTTACCTTTAATATGGTTAAGAATATCAAGTTTATCTTTGTCTGCATCCAGAAAAACAACTAAATCTGAAGAACTTGTATAGGAAATATCTTTACATGCTGCACATGAAGCTGAAAACGCTCTAACGTCCAATTTATTGTAACCAAATTTGTATAAATTTATAGTTACCCTTGGTTGATATAATAAACTACGTGGTGAGATAGTCTCTCCAGCTTTGTTTATATTAATACTATTGGGTAAAACTGAATTAGTATTTAAAAATTTTACACTAGATAATATAAGTCGTTCACAACTTTATCCTTTCTTTAAAGGTATTTATATTGGCATAAGCCCAATAAATAAATCCTTTCTTTAAAGACGGGTCGCACATGTTTGCGTTTAAATTTTACTTTTCTTTATTATTTCTAAGCAGCTGTAAGCTCCTAAAATAACAAAATAAATTGTAAACAAAGATATTAATCTTTATACATAATAATATGTATTTACCCATTTCTCTATTTATGTTGTGATACCGCTACGTATAAATAGAACGTAACCGTAAAAAAACAAAGTAAGAGAAATATAGTTAAGGATAGGCTATTGTGGTATCTTTAATCTTGAATTACTTAATTTCTTCCAAGAACCGGATTTCCCGGTGACTAGAGTATACCTTATAGTTATTAATATGTATTCTATTCCTCTCGCTAAATAAGTTATCAAACGATAAAAATAGCCTAATCATAAATAACTAAAGAACCGTCTACTCGTTGCTCTTTTACAGTAATTGTTTTGTATATCTACCTATCGAAGCAACTATGCTAGTTTAGACTCCTCGTAATAAGTAGACATATATTACTGATTTAGATCCGCGATCACCCATTCCTATTACTAGAATCTCTAATGATATTACTATACCCTGAGTCATTAATCAGGCCAGATAAAAAGTTTCCGTATTATCCTTAGTTATTAGAGCTTTAGGGCTTCCCCGGAATTTGGCTCTTGAACACAATAAGAGTGAGTCACCTAACCCCATCTATTTATGTTAGCTGCTAATCTTAAACCTAAAGAAATATTTCTAGCTAAGTAAGAACGGCTGTACTCTTGACCAGTTTTTATTTTAATTATAAACATATAAAATCTGATTGACCCGTAGTAGATTGGGATAACTAAGAAGATAGTGAAAAGATTTATTATTGAACTACCCAAGGGGATATGGATAAGCAAGCTCCTCGTATAGTTAAACTAATTTAAAAAGATATCTTTTTCTAAAAGGATTAACACGTTGCTTTGCAAAATACCCAGATATACTTGATTGGGATATGTTTAAAGCTTCAGCTGCTAAAGTAAATGAAGGATAAATAGTTACTTCCTTTGTTTCAAGATCGGTAACTTCTATTCCCTTTGTACCTCTAGTAACTTTATTTTCAAGATTATCTAGTTTAGATATACTATATCCTTTTAAGGTTTCATCACCCGTTTTATTAATAAAATATCATAAACGCGCTCTAGATACATTTAAATATTTAGCAGCATCTGTCATAGAAACAAATTCTTTTTTATCCCCTGTTTCAAGATTATTTAGTAAAACAGGCTGTTGAGGCAATGTCGTTACATTAGAAGATACTTGAGTTTCATTAGAACTTGCGTTAAGGCTAGATATTTTATATTTATTGTATAGAGTACCTTTAGATAAATATTTACCCAATGTTACCCTAGATATACCTAAATATTCTCCGGCCTCTGTAAGAGAGATAAATTCTTTTATATTCCCTGTTTCAGTATCAGTAACTATAACAGATTTTCTCAAAGTATTACCTAAACGCAAATTATCTATGTGCTCTTTAGGTAAAGTTTTACCTAATAAGATTTCCCTTTTGATATCTCGAGTTGATTCTAAAACTTTTCTATCTTTAGAAGCTATACTAATTAGTTTTTTAGCGGCTTCACTATGTCTATATCCTAAAGGAGATCCAGCTACTTTTAATATATTGTATTCTGGGTTACATGTATCAAAGTAGAATTGTTCTCTTTCAAGTAATATCTCCGGATAACAATACTCTAAAATTTCTAATCTAAACCCTGAATACCCATATTTTAATAATGCTTTATAAATTCTTAAATTCCGTTTAGGATATGATATATGGTTATAATTAAAATATTGTTTAAATCTTGTACTTAAATTTGCGGATGAACCTATATAACTTTTTCCTGAATCTATGTTCACTCAACGATAAATACCAGTCCGGTCTTTATTATCATGAATTATGAATTCTTTTTCTTTATCTGGATTAAGATAAACTTTCACAGGTTCTAAGCTAGAAGATGTAAATATAGTTCTTTTACATGTATATATATAACTAACTGAATTATAAGACTGTTTAAACGGCGTTCTTATAATTTCATATTTCATAGCATTAGTTTCCAAAGGATAGTTATTAAGTATCAACATTAATTTAAGAACTAAAGATTTTATAAGTAGGTTACTGGTTTCCCGATATAAATAAACTGGCCAAGACTATACAGAAACATTAATTTGAGTTACTTATTTCTACTCAAAACCACTTTCATGGCGACTAGAGTACACCTTACAGTATTAAAAATACTGAAGAACCGTCTACTCGTTGCTCTTTTACAACTATAAAGAATTAAATTCTTAAAAATTGTTTTAGATCCGCGATGATCCATTTCACTTTCGTTCATCTTATAACTTGTTACTATACCTGAGTAATTAGTTCAGCCACTAATATATTTTCATATATTGTTTAGTATTATAAGCTTTAGGACTTCCCCGGAGTTTGGCTCTTGTTCACAGAGTAACCTAATCTACTTTATGAATTCTATTAATACTAATAAAGGTAATAAAGCTAAAGGACAACCTGCAGGTACTAAAAGAGAAAAGAATACTAAACCATGTTTTTGGAATCCTAATATTGTTGCACCTAAAACTATAGTAAAACTTAAAGAGAAAGTTAATACAAAATGGCTTGTTGAAGCAAAACTGTAAGGAACCATTCCTATTAAATTATTTATTAAAATAAATATAAATAAAGCGTATATAAATGGGAAGTACATTTGCCCGTTTTTAGGGTTTATTTGATTTGTTACTATGCTATGTATAGTTGCGTATAAAGATTCTTGGCTAATAGATCAGTTATTTCCTACTAATCTGTTGTAATTTGTACTTAAAAGATTAAGAGCTAATATAAATAAACCTCCTAACATTAAGAATAATCCTATGTTAGTTATTGAGATATGTAAGTTCCCTAATATAGGTGCGTCTAAACTTAATAAATCTCTAATTTCAAACTGACTTAAAGGACTAATTATTTCTCTATTTAAATTAAATTTTTCCATTTTAAATTATTATAATTGTATTCAATAGTAAAAGATTTTTATATTGAAAAATATATCTTGACAAACATCAGTATTTTTATTTATTTACTTTATTCCCCTCTTTTATCCCTTTATGATGCCTACTGTATAAAAAAAAATAAACCAAGCGATCTCTGTGATATAGGGGGATAAAGTATTATTTAGTTAAAAAGTTTAGAAATAAAAGTACGTGCTAAAAATAAACGAACGAATCTAGGTAATATGTATTTAGATAACATGTATATTGTTATTAAAATTATAGCAAAAGCAAAAGTTACTTCATTTACAAAATAGAAAGGAGTTAATTGAGGCATTATTTTAAGATTATATTTTTTTATTAATGTTATATTACTTCCCTTGATATCACGCTTACCTTCCATTCCCTGGTATCTAAAATTTAGTAATGATAAAGGGGAAAAGAAGGATTAGTGGTAAAGGGACAAAAACGTAGACTATAAATATAAAAACTTAGTTCTCGGCCTTATTTAGCCCCTAGTCCTCTCCGGACCCTTGCCGGTATCTCTTCGAGATAAAGGAGAGCGGGACTAGCCCTTATCCCTCAGGGATAAGGGCTAGGGGATAAAAAGTTTCAGTCATCAAGACTTATAAAAAAAAAGATCTTTTTTTTATTCAATTATATATTCTCTCCGAGACGCGGGGGGGTTAGAAACTAATAAAAATAGAACGTCCACATAAACATTTACGTCTATTACAAAACGAAACGAAATAAGAATTTGAGTATTAAATTTTAATATTCCCTTCTTCCTATTCCCCTTCCCCGGATCCCCATCCCACATCCCACACCCCCAAGGGGTTAGGGATTAGGAAATGGGAAGAGGGATCCTTACAGGAATAGGAAGAGGGAATAGGAAAGGGGAAGAAAAAATCTTAGGTTTTTTTAAGACCGGGATCCCCCCCCCTTCTTATCTCGAAGAGATAAGAAGGGGGGAAGGAGGGGTGCGCTGGGCCTTATAAAAAAAAAAAATCTTTTTTTTTTATTAGGAGCCGTTAATTATATTGATTATTATATAAGTCTATAGATTAAATTTGAAGCTGAGTAATGTAATCCGTCTAAAATTATAGATGGATATATTCCTAATATTACTGTAAAGGCAACTAATACAAATAATAAAAAGAATTCTCTTTTAGTTACGTCACTTATATTTTCATCAAAGAATTTAGTGAAAGATCCTCCGAAAGATATTCTATTAAACATATATATAGTATAGGCAGCAGAAAATACTATAGAAGAACTAGCAAATACTCCTAATAAAGGTAATCTTTCAAACACTCCATAAAGAGACATAAATTCTCCTACAAAATTTAATGTTAAAGGAGCTCCACAATTTCCTAAACAAAGAATAAAGAATAATAAAGAGAATAAAGGCATCATTTGAGTTACACCTTTGTAATAATGTATTAATCTAGTACCTGATCTATCGTATAATATACCTCCTGCGCATATAAATAAACCACTAGAAACAAATCCGTGGGCTAAACCTAATATTATACCTCCTTCTATACCCTGGATTGTATTACTAAATACTCCTATTAAGTATACAGCTGCGTGAGATACAGAACTATAAGCTATTAATTCTTTAATATCTGTAGTTCTTAATGTACTAAAACTAGCGTATATAATTGTAATTACACCTATAACAAAAACAATAAATGTATAATCTAAAGAAGCTTTAGGTAATATAGGTAAGATTATCCTAAATATACCATATAAACTTAATTTTAAAACAATACCTGCTAATACTATACTTCCTCCTAAAGGTGATTCAACGTGAGCCTTTAATAATCAATTGTTTAAAAATATAGTAGGAGTTTTTACAGCAAATGATATAAAAATACCGATAAATAAAAATACTTGTGTAGTGTAATCAAAATTAGTTTTAAATAAAGCATCAAAATCAGTAGTACCCATTATAGAAGATATTGTTAAAATAGATAACAATAGAAATAAAGATCCGAATACGTTCGCATAACTGCGTTTTCTTTAATTTTGAGTTACTTCAATTCATACTGGCTAACCAGCAATTATAATAATATTAATTTTTTCTGAAGGAATTCATATTTAACTTGATAGATTGAATTTTAGACAAACCTTGTTCTGTTAAATGTTCTTTATTGTGCATTAAACCCGAGACTTTTTTAAAATCTGCAAAGTCTAAAGCTTTAACACCTTTAATTTGATATTTATTAAATAGTGGTATAATTTTTTCAAAAACATCTTTAAAGTTTGTTACAACAAAATATACAGCGGATTGGTTTAACCTTAATTCAATTCTACCACATCCAAGAGTGGATATTAACATTTCCATTAGTTCAATATCTTTGCTATGTTGAACAATATGAAATTTTAACACTACAGATTTACCCCATTTAGTTGTAGAGTTACGTATAGAAATATGAAAACATCCGTCACCACTAGTTAAACCTGCGATTCAATTAGGATTTATATTCTTAATTTTAGGTATTAATGGCCTAGGTACAGGCTTGATCTCAGGGAAATTGAATCTCAATTCTTCTGATAAACCTAAATTCATAGAATCTCTAATACAAAGTAATTTATTAAACCCTGGTTTATTTAAATGTTCTTTATCCTTAATTAATTGAACAGCACTTTTAAAAAGAGTATAATCTGCTCATTTTTGACCTAATAATGGATAATTATAAAAATGAGCAATGATTGTTTCTAAATCTTTTAAAGATTTAACTGTATATTGTGAAGAAGTTTCTCCGTGTTTGGTGATTTTACCTAACCCAAAGAATTTTTGAACTTGAGATAGTAAATCTAAATCTTTACTATGTAAAGCAATTTTAAAAATGGCTTGGATTTGATATCCCATTCTATACGTATCACTTTTAAAAAAACCTAACATAAAAGATCCTTCTGCATCAACTAACCCTGTGATAAATCAGGGATCTAAATTAGTTTTAGCTTCCAACTTGTTTATGTAGGTTGTGTGCAATGATCTTTTAAAGTTACTATTTGCAATAATATTATTATAACGGAAATGAATTTTTCGCTCAAAAACAGGTTGTCCTGCGACTAGAGTACACCTAACGAAATCTAAAATTCTAGATTTCGAAGAACCATCTACTCGTTGCTCTTTTACACCCTTTAAATTTATAGTCTGTATACACTTGACTTTAAACAAAGAATGATTTAGATCCGCGATTACCCATTTCATGAACAAATTGTTCTTCATCTTTAGTGATATTACCATACCCTGAGTCATTAATCAGGCCATATAAAAAGTTTCCTTTATGTACTTGGTTACTAAAGCTTTAAGGCTTGCCCGGAATTTGGCTCTTTTACACTTTCGGAAAAATGTATATAAGAAAAGATAAAAACTAGCTCTTACTTTATTACTAGATCCAAATAAACCTATTAATATAAATAAAGGAGGCAATATACTTTCAAAAAATACATAGAATAATAAAATATCTAATACTAAAAACACAGCTATTAGTAATGTTTCTAATAATAACATTATTATTAAATAAGATCTAATATTTTCTGTTATTGAGTTTCAATTAGATAATATAGCTATAGGCATTATTATAGTAGTTAATAATACAAAATATATAGAAATCCCATCTACTCCTAAATATATATCAAATAAATTTATATCATAATGTTCTTGTACAAATTGAAATTGATTAGAACTAAAATCAAATAATATAAATATAACTAAAGATATTGCTAAATTAACAAGAGATGTAACGAAAGCTGTTATTTTATAAGATTTTATTTTTGAAGGCGCGTTTTCCGTATTATCATAAGAGATATCACTAGATATTAAAAATATCCCTAATATAGGAATTAATAACAAAGAAGATAATAACATTTATTATCTAAAAAAAATACAAACTTCCCATATAATTAAACTAAAATTACATCATAAGTAAACAATTACATGATTGGATTCTCTCACTTCCCTCCTGATCCCTCGGATCCCCTATTCCCTAATCCCTAACCCCGAAGGGGTGTGGGATGTGGGATGTGATAAGGGGATAAAAAGATAAGAAACAAGGCCGAAGGGAAACAAAATAAGAGAATTAATTATACATAAACATCTAAACATAGCGAGATATTAAGGTATTTAGAATAAGCTTATATTAATAGGGAATATATCAAAACTATATAAAATACAAGGAACTAGTACAATAAATGCAAACACTACTGGTAATAATACTGTTCAACAGAAAGACATTAATTGATCAAAACGTATTCTAGGGAAAGATGCTCTAACTCAAATAAAAGTAAAAATCATTATAGAACTTTTTACTCCTAAACTTAAACCATATAAAAATCCTTCTAAGGCAGGAGTATTCATTATACCTTGAACAAAGTAATCTAGAACTAAAATTCAATCTATAACAAATAATTGTCACACTAAAAAGTCTAAATAACTTAATAAATAAACAAAATCTAATATTAAATAACCACCTAAAAATAATATACTTGTTAATATACACATTAACACTATACTACCATATTCAGCTAAGAAAAAGAATACGAATACAACTGCAGCGTGTTCTGTCATAAATCCACTAACTAATTCCGATTCAGCCTCGGCTAAATCAAAAGGAGCTCTATTAGTTTCTGCTACAGATCCTATAAAGAATATTAAAAATATAGGTAATAAGGGAAATATAAATCAAACTGCTCTTTGTGATTCTACATTAACAGTTAAATTAAAACTACCTGTTAACATAATAACTAGTAAAATAGCAGAACTTAAAATTAATTCATAACTAATTAACTGAGCTGTACTTCTTAAAGAACCTAAGAAAGCATATTTACTATTAGCACTTCAACCAGCTAATAATATACCGTAAGTAGCTAAAGAAGAAACTGCTAACAGATATAAGATACCTAAATTAAAATCACTAATTGCTAAACCAGGTCCATACATATTGCAAAATGCGCTAATTAAATTTTTCTTCCCCTATTCATATGCTTTTGAATTTCTTTTATTCTTAAAACATTTTCATCTAATTTATGTTCTTTTTTTTTTACTATATCCGAAACTAAACATCAATCTTTAAAATCTAAAGATTTTACACCTAATATCGGATTATTATTGAAAAAAGGTATTATAATTTCAGTAATATCAGAAAATTTGGTAACTTTAAAATCTACCGTGTTTTCTATTTTTCTTAAATAACAATTTCCACAATTTAGATAATCTTTAATTGCTATTAATAACACCTCGTCTTTTTCATGTTGAGTAATTTTAAATAAAAGAGACTTAAATATACCCTTATCTAAAGAGACGGAAAAATTCCCCTCACCTGCTGTAAATCCAGATATTCACTGTGTATCTGGAATTACACATGGTTCTCTTAGATCCCCTAAAAGGGGAAGAGGGCGAGCAACAGGAATAGTTTCAGGAAACATTAATTGTAATTCTTTTGATAAACCGAAATTTAAAGTTGCTTTTATGTTAACAATTTTTTGAAAACCTTCAGTAGTTAAGTGTTCTTTTAATTGGATAATAGATACAATTTTTTTAAATAATAAATAATCTCCTTTTTTTCTACTAATTAAAGGATACTTATCAAAAAATTCGATTAGTTGTATTATCTCTTGCAATTTTCTTACTCTAAAATTACAAGTAGATTGGCTAATATCTACAATTCCAATATTACCTAAACTTTGTTGAATTCCTAGTATAACCGAAGAATCTTTAACATGAAGTTTAATTTGGAAAACAGGTTGAATTTCTCAACCTGCTTTATACTTAGGTTTTCTTGTCATATTACACATAAAACTACCTTCAGCATCGGTAAATCCTGTGATAAATCAAGGATTTATTTGAGTTTTAACCTCGTTATTCTCGATTTTATTCTTAAATGTTGAATAATTACTTACCCTTATACCGAAGGGATTATGGGTTAGAGAATTAACTCTTGAAGAATTAAGGTTTGTATCAACCTCTCCAATTAATGGTGAATCATAATTGTTTTTAACACACTATTTATGATAACTTATTTCTAAGTTAATTAGAGCACACCTTAAATATTTACAATAATATTATAAATATCTATAGCCGTCTGCTCGTTGCTCTTTTACAGCAATATAAAGCTTATGCTTTTATATTGCTGACTTAGATCCGCGATTGTCCATAGCCCAAAGCTTAACTCTGGATTATCTTATAACTTGTTACTATACCTGAGTAATTAATTCAGCCACTCATAGCCTTTCGGCTATGGCTTAGTATTATAAGCTTTAGGAGTTTCCCGGAGTTTGACTATATTACCCTATGAACTTAAGGTATAACACCATAACCTAGTAGTGCAAAAACTAATGTAATAACAGGACCTAAAAAAAATAAAACGATGTTAGCTTGTGTAGGTGCTACATATTCTTTTAATAATAATTTTAAAGCATCCGCAAAAGCTTGTAATAATCCGTAGTAACCTACTGCATTAGGACCTAATCTTCTTTGCATACTTGCCATGGTTTTTCTTTCAGCTACAGTAACATAAGCTACACTAAGTAAGGCAGGAACAATAACTAAAAGAACTTCGACTATCGATATAACAGTTGGTATATATAACATTGTAAAAAAAGTAATTAAATTTATTTATTTATTATTCATAACCGTGTGTAATAATAAATATAAATGAAAAATAAATATATACTAATAATGTCATCTCTCTTATCTCTTTATCCTTCTTCCCTCTTTATCACTACTAAAATTTAGATATCAGGGATCCGGGATATCAGAAAAGGAGTTTAAAAGACAAATTAGAACTTTAAAATATATTTATTTGTTATAAAAAAAAATACATAAACCCTAATACCCGGATCCCCTTTATCTATTCCCTCTTCCTATTCCCGGATATCTCGAAGAGATAAGGGAAAAGAGATGATAAGGGATGGGAGGGATTATAGGATTAGGGAATGGGCGGGTATCTCTTATCTCTTATAGTGCCTTCTGTATTAAAAAAAAAAAAAAAAAAAAGAAGAGATAAGAGATTAGAGATTATCGGATAAGGAATTCTCGACTTTAAATTAAGGTCAGATATTCTCATTTTAGATTCGAACTAAAATCGGGATATTAGAAGTATCCAGCTCTACCATTGAGCTAACGAGAATTATAAATATTTTTAATATTTATATTGTTTTATCAAGTGTTATAATACAAATGTTATTTTTTTGATTGAATAAGAATATATTCAATCAATATCCATAAAGCCCCTTTTATCTCACCATAATAGAAGAGGACAACAAATTAAGCTAACTACGTTTACCTTTACCTTTTTCTTCATTTAAATCTGATAATGCCATTAATAGTTTTTTTTTGCTATTTTACTGGCAAAATTTTACTTTGTAATGGAAGACTCACGAAAGCGTGAGGTTTAGGTGGACTACTTAAAGCTCATTCTAAACTAGGGTAACTTCTATTTAATAAAGCTTGTAAAGTATCTGTGTAGAATTGAGGTATCATTCAAGGGAATCTGCTTGCAGATTTTCCTTCTACTAGTTGAGCGTAAACTATGTATAGGAATAATCAAGCAGCCACCACAGAAACAATAGACCCAAAACTACTAATTAAATTTCAACCTGCAAAAGCATCAGGATAATCGCTAATTCTTCTAGGCATACCTTGTAAACCTAAGAAATGTTGAGGGAAGAATGTAAGATTACATGTGTGGACTATATCTTGATTATTGAATATAAATATCTTCAATAATCTCCTTCGTGTAGTCTCTGAGGATCCTACTCATAACGGATCCCCCTTTATCACTAGCTTTCTAATCCGAAGGATAATGGCTTGCCATGCTAAAGCAAGGCGAAGCCTAGTGATATCACTGATATCGGTGGTATGAGGGGAAAGGATGGTTATTTTGGTTTCCTGCTGGTTATCCAGATACACTTAAGATTTTTACTTGGGCTCCGCCCAAGTACTTAAGCTTTATAAGAGTTTCCAGCATATAGAAGGATTGGGAGGGGCTAATCATACTCTTTTTGTTTAGATTTTTGGTATAGATTGCAACATTCATTCTTCACCGTGAAGAATTACTCATTCTTTTGTATCAAGGTTTTTTTTTATAAAAGTTCATCGAACATTAAAATGTTGTTTAGCAGCATTGATAGATGGAAAAATTAATTCTTTATCTGTTTTATTATAACAAAAGACGAATTTACCTCCAATACCATATTGAGGAGATAGATTACCTTTTAATCCTTTGCTAGGATGACTATTATTTGAATAAAATAGTTTTATTCCCTCACTAATAGCCTGTTTTGTTTCGTTCCCTACGGGATAAGATGTAGTACTACCGAATTTAGGATGATTTTCTTTCTTGAGAATATCTTTTAATTTATTAATGGTTTCAATACTATGTTTATAACCTGCTGAATTACCTGCAGTAATTAAAACATTATATTTAGGTTTATAGTAATCTATCCATTTTTGTTCTAAATCTAAACATATCTTAGGATCATTATCACAAAATTCTTTAATACCTAAAGAAAATTTATCCAACCCATATTTTTTCATTGCTCTAATAATAACGAATTGAGATGGTTTATCAGAATTGTAATAATGATAATAACTTACCATTCTTTTAGTTAAATTTATACTGCTACCTACATATAATTTATTTGTTTTATTATTAATAAAAACATATATACCTGCTTTTTTTCTTAGCTCTTTGTATATATCTTTTTTACTTTCTTGAACATTATCAAAAAACAGAATAAACTCTTCTTCAGGGTTTAAAGGTGAATTACCACCTTTAGAACTGTACAATCTACTTGTCTTTTCAAAAAATCTTCCCGTTTGTCTAACCCCTATAAATAAAAGTCAGAATTGAACTTTAGATAATAACATGTTGTAATTTAAACCTAATATTTTAGGAACTCAGAAATATCAGGCTGAGAACATAGCAAATACAGCACCCATACTTAAAACATAGTGGAAATGAGCAACTACATAGTAAGTCGCTTGTTGCTCATTTTCACTTTTTTTAAGACACTAGCATGATTTGAGCGTGGTTTAAATCTATTTTTAAGCTTTTTTTATCTTGATAAGCTAATAAAATATTAGTTCGACATTGTGAAAAAGCAATTTCCATTAGATCTGAACGTTCTCTTAATTTAGGTATTTTTTCAGCTTCTATACTTCTAATTTGTTCTCTAAAAATATCACTTCAAACATTGTTAGGACCGCAAGCTGAGGATGCATTTTTGAAGGTTTCACATTGATCTTGTAATAATATAATATCATTTCTATCTTTAATAATAAATTTTTTGATAACCTGTTTATGTAAACCAGCTGATTTGAACATATCCCCTAAATTAGGACTATATGGTATTAAAACAGCAGAATGTATTATTCTATGGCCTGTTATTACACAAGCTTCAGAATAGATTTTAACTCTAGTATATCAGAATAAAATAAGTAAAACTATACGTTTATTTAAACCATAGTAATTAAAAATATATCTCAAAAAAAAAGATAAAACTCAGCTAAGTATTAAACATATTGATAATTCAAATCCAAAATTAAAAGGTATGCTAATCATCCCTAAAATAGGATGTTTAATATATAAACTGAAAAAAAAAGATACAATTAAATAAGGCAATTTACAAACAAAACTCAAGAATATATTTTTAAAAAATATATTTAATTTATTTAATAAATTAAATATATTTGATTTTAGACTAAACGTATCTATAATAAGACAAATTAATGCCCCTGCTATATTTAAAAAAATAAAGCTATATAAAATAGAGTAGTAGGTCATATATTATTTTTAGTATTTTTATTTTTTTATTTACTTATTGTATCTGACATAATTTTGAGTTATATGAAACTAACGCTCTAATATATTGCTCTATACATATCACTGTTCACACAGTGGATCGGACTATAACTTATCTAATAATTTAATTTAATAAACTTTCAATTGTCACGTTTAGTCTCTACGGATCCTACTAACTAACTAATAAAAAAGAATTAAATGCCTATTAATTAGCTTTGGTTTCCACGGTATTGTCTTATATGAACGAGCTATCGTTTTTTATTACATTTTCCGCATTAAGAAAACATATAAGATTTCACCGTTAGCAAAATTTATTAATCCCCCTATTCCCTCTGATATTACTTTATTTCGTCCTTATCCTACAAATCCTAATGGAATATGAGAGATATCAAACACCAAAGGGGGTCACAGATAAAGGGACACGGGGACTAGGTTAGCTTTTAGTGGCTATATACCTTTAAAATTTTACCGAAAAACGTATAGTATTTTTCATGGTGACAAGACAACACGACACTTACTATTTATATAATAGTTTTTGATTTAATCTTTTTAATGACTCTAATTTTTCACCTAATAAGGGATAGTTAGTACAATGAGTTATTATTTTTAATAAGACTTCTTTTTTATATACCTCCAAAAAATAGAAATTGCCATATGGATTTCTAACTTTGTTTGTTGCTTCAAAATACTCTTTAATGGTATTTATTAAGTAAATATCGTCATTTTGCCCTATTGAAAAAGAATGATTGTTAGATTTTCTTATTGAAAAACAACCTTCAGCTTCTATAAAGCCTGATAATCACACTTTAAAGTAACTAGGTATATTATAATTAATATTCGATTTTATAATAGTTAACTGTTTATCATATTTTAAATTTCGAGATAATAAATAAGTTTTTACCGAAGTTTTAGTTAAACATTCTTTTAGGTACGCAAGTTGACAGATCTTTTTTGATGTTAAAGGAGGATAAGTATCATAAATTTGAAGAATTTTTTCAACTTCTTCCTTTTTATTGACAACTCAAATAACATCTGACCCTTTACTAGTAACTCTTACGGTTCCACCTATTACCTTAGCAATTTCAATTAACATATTATAATTAGATTTAATATTAGATAATTTAATAATTAGTCTATATTGTAAGGATTGTTTACGTCAATGATTTACTTGTATGCTACCATCTCCGTCCATTAACCCTACTCAAAACATTTTTATATATTCATCATTTTTATTTTTGTCCATTGTATCATATAAGAAATAATTTTGGTTATTATTAAGACTAAAATTATCTAAATATAACTTATTAGTTTCGGGCGTCGTCTCTGACGACTGAAACTTGGCCGGGGGCCGAGATATAAAAAAATTAGGTATAAATAAACCGAATAAAACAAAATAAACTATATCGTGGAATGCTATATCTAAAGATGCGTTAGCTAAAACTACACCACTTACGAACCAAAAGTTTCTTGATCATTTAATCTTTCGTATCTAAATATATAACCTTTATAAATACCATTCACTTTAGCATAATTTTTGATTGTACTATGGCTTATACCTAAAGCTCTTTGGGCTTCCATTACTCCATCATACTTAGCAACAAAATTCTTATTCATATCATATACAAATACTGCTTTCCTAATCTGACTGTTATTATTTATATTTAAAATTAATTCCTCAGATTCTTTAGAATTTAAGTCAGTTATTAAAGGTGCATCTTTTATATTGTAAGGTATATTAGTAAAATATCACTCCCCTCTAAATAGAATTCCTTCTTGTATCACATTAACTATTGTAGGATGATTAGATTTAATCAATTTAGCCAAAGTTCCTATAGAAGGGAAGATAATTAATAACTTTTTAAAAGAATCGTATATATAAACAGGATAAGCAGACTTTGCTTCAATGATTCTTACTTTATTTTCCATAGAATGGCTTTTATTGTAAAATGGGTTATTTTCACCTGTCAAAGCTCTAGCTATTAAAGCTTTAGTTTCGTCGGTATGAACTCTATTTTTAGCCAATTGGGATAATAATGCTTTAGTTTCCTCTGTATGTATATAACCTAATGAAGAATAACCTTGTTTTAACACATTATAATACGGCAATACATATGTTATATAATAAGTTTCTCTAATGGTTAAAGTTTTCAAGTCTACATACTCTAATATTAATAGTTTAAAGTTAGACGGATTATATTTTAATAAAGCTTTAACAATAGGCATATTAATATTTTGTTTACTTTTTAAAAAAGCAGTATTAAGATAATTTCTCATTCTAGAAGCTAAATTAATAGAACTTCCTACATAAGAATGACCATTATTTTTATTAATTAAACAATAAATACCTGATTTGTCTTTTTGTTCTTTTAAAATATTAACTCTATTTTCTTTAAAGTTATCATATGCAGTTAAAGGAACTAAATTATCAGTATTATCCTGTTTCTCCTTACCCGAAGGGTACAGAGTTGACAAGTTAGAAGTAGAATAAGTACGAATATTGAATTTAAGATCAATATTCAATAAAGGATTATTAGAAGCAACCAAGCTATTAAATGATCATTTTGGGTTTCACGGACTATATCTTCCCTTAATAATATTAAGGGGACTACGTTTAGTCTCTGAGGTACCTACTAAGATAAATGGTTTTATCTGTTGGTTACCTGCTGATTGTTCAAAATTATACATTTTTACTGAGATCATATAAAACTCTAGTAGTATAATTGTCAGAAGTTCCCAGCATATGGTAGTCTTTAGTTCTTTTTTTATATAAAAAAGAGTTGGGAGAACTAAGTGGTTTTTTATTAATCCTCCAATTGTAAACATAAACACAAAACCTAATGCAAATAACATTGAAGGTGTTAATTTTATAGATCCTCCGTAACAAGTAGCTAATCAAGAGAATATTTTAATTCCTGTAGGAACAGCAATTATTAATGTAGCTGCTGTAAAGTAAGCTCTTGTATCAACGTCTAGACCAACTGTGTACATGTGATGAGATCAAACTATGAACCCTAATATTCCAATAGACATCATAGCGTAAACCATTCCTATGTAACCAAATATAGATTTATTAGAGTTAGCAGAAATAGTTGTACTAATTATACCAAAGGCAGGTACAATTAATATATAAACCTCTGGGTGACCAAAGAATCCATTTCTTCAAATTTAACTTACTTATTTTTTCTCGTTAAATCCAGGTACCAGTGATATTATAATCCTGGGCTTGTGCGTATATAAATATACGGAAGAAACCGACTGTACATTAAGCATCATTTCAGATACCTACCAGTGATCCAGTCTGTAGCGGTCACTTAAATAACCGACGGTCTTCGAATGAAAATCTTCATTGACCGTTAACACTAGTATTGCTAGTATTTATATTAACTTTTCCTTATATTAATTATTAATATATACAACAACATATACTCAATTATATATGCATTATATTTAAGAGTTGCAAGTAATATTAGCTAAATACTAACTAAATCTAAGGCATATTCATTATAGAATATTTACTCTTTTGGATCTTATATCTTTTTACATTTGTCCTAAGAATTTCATAACTTATACGTTAAACCTTTACTTTTTTTCCCTATATTTTAATTTAATTTATTAATTAATCTAGCTTTTTCTTTTAATTCAACCCGTTTTATAGGGTCTAAATGTTTTTTATTTAAGAAATCTGTATGTACTTCTTTTCATGCTATATACGAAGCAGATTTTTTCGTAACTAATTTATAGTTATCAAAATAAGTAAATATATTCTTACAATTTTCTAACCCACCTATTCTATATTCATATGCATTATCGGAAGTATGTTTTGATACTTTACCTCCATTAAATAATGAACAGAGATGTTCTAGTATTTTAATATTTTGCTCTCATTTCTGAGAAATATTAAAATTAAAACTGAATCCTTTATCTTTATTGATTGAACAAGTAAAACAACCTTCTCCGTCAGTAAAACCTGAAAGTCAATGGTTATTTAAACTAGGTAAAATAAAAGTATGTTTTACTTCAACTGTATTCAATTGAATTCTTCCTTTAGTCACTCATGTATTAAACCCTTTTACAAAACTTTCAAACTTTTCCTTTCTACGTGGCAATATAAGATTACCATTAAATAAATGAATAAGTAATTCTATTTCTTTTTTATTTTGAGTAACATATCTACTTGTAAATTTAGATTGAGAAATTACTTTACCAAATCCTAAAGTTTCTTTTATATATTCTAATACATAAATATCTAGGTTACTTTGCGTAATAACGAAACAAAGATCACCTCTGTTATTTACAATAAAAGACCCTTCACCTTCAGTAAATCCTATAAATCAAGTTAAGAATTTTTTTGAAGGTAAACTATTATCAGGTAAAAATTCATTGTATTTAGAAGAAAAGGGTTCTAAATCAAAGTTACTTATTGAAGAAGTACTATAATTTAATTTAAATAAAAAGCTAAATGTGTTGACGATTTTAATTTTTCGTATTGTGTACAACAATGTATGTAGCAAAAAAATTAAAGCTAAATTAAAATAAATAATTAAAATATCTTTAAAGAATAAATGTTGGAATAAAATAGGATCACCTCCACCAGCTGTTTCAAAGAATGATGTGTTAAAATTTCTATCTGTTAATACCATTGTTATACCTCCGGCTAACACTGGTAAAGATAATAATAATAACACTGCTGTAATAACTACAGCTCATCCAAATAAAGCTAATTTGTGTAATCTTATACCTGGAGTTCTCATATTAACTATAGTAGTTATGAAATTTATAGCCCCTAATAAACTACTAACCCCTGACAAGTGTAAAGCAAATATAGCTAAATCTACACTAGGTCCACTATGACTTTGTATTCCTGATAATGGAGGGTAGATAGTTCAACCTGTACCAACTCCACCTTCTATTACAGCAGAGAATACTAATAATAGTAAACTAGGTATTAGTAATCAGAAACTTATGTTATTTAATCTAGGGAATGCCATATCTGGCCCTCCTACTAATAATGGTAATAAGAAATTCAAATTTATCATAATCGTTAAAATATGCTTGGACTATATCTTCACCCCAAATATAGGGGGCATAACGTGTAGTCTCTGAGGATCCTATAAATTAATGAATAGTTTATATACTATTTTAATTTTTTCGTTTCCTGCGGATTGTCCATACTATTTATCTTCTTTTATCTTTAACTTAATGTACGTATTATAAAATTAATATTTTCATTAATATTACAAAGAAGCTTTAGGAATTTCCCGCATATAGTTATGTAATAATGAATAGCATTACTGCTACCACGGCAATTTCTTAATTATTATATGTTATTTAAATGAGAGAAATCAAATGATACTCTTTTACTATTAAATTGAGATTTTATTTTCTCTATTTCTATTATATCTTCTTCTTCCCCCTCATTCCCCTCCGGGGGACAGGGGGACAAGATAAAGGCTTACTATCTCGAGTTATATTTTTTTTTTACTAAATTAGATCAATCTTTATACGCCAAATACTTAGATGAATATAATGGAAATTTTTTGCTTCGCACAAAAATATTCCATTACTTTTTTATGACTTAAATTATTATGAGATATAACCATAAAAGCATAAAAAATTTTATTCTCTTTTTCTCTAGTTTGTGGGACAAACTTGTTTTGTACCTCAAACAAGTTTGAGGAACGAAAACTAGGCTTCGCCTTGCTTTAGCATGGCAAGGCATTATCCTTCGGATTAGAAAGCTAGTTCTAGAATATAAATTTACATTTAAATATCTGGCTATTTTAGTTAAAATATCAAAGTAACTAGTACCTCCTAAATGTGTAGGTACGTCTCTATGATAATCTTGTCTTAACTCTATACGAAAGAAAGTTTGTACTCTTTTACTAGTTATTATACCTTTCTTTTTTATATCTATTAAGCTAATACTAAAATTTCCATCGAAGGTTCAAGTACCCCTAAGGGATAAAAGTACAAGCCTCTACATAGTAGAAAAGCTTACACTCAGAAGCTTAATATATATATATATAAACTGAAGAACAAATCATCAGACATCTGATTTAAAGTTTTGGACTCACCCCCTCAGTATACAAGGGAAAATTCCTACGCTTAATTTATCTAATTAAATATATATATAATGAAAATTTTAATCACAATAAAACAAAAAAAAAAATATTGCGGTTTCGACCTTAGTCAAAAGTTTAAATCCTTAGACTATCCCTATTTTATAGTACATACTTGGTATAAGATGGGGTTTAACTATTCTTACTACTTTATGTACAGAATTTCTAGAAATATATATTCTATAATTCTCATTAGACTTATGAAGAGTACATTTCAGATCATAACGTATAATTAATACATTCATTAGCCGTACTACATCCTGAATAGAATAAGAATCAGTACAAAGAAAAATACCTTTACTTTTAAATCCCCCGTCTCCCATAATAAGATGTGCTAAAGCGATAGGAGTTAATATACTATAAATATTCTCGGGTACCACTTTCACTTTATTTACCCTTTCTATATTTTTTCGAAGAAAAAATAAACCGGCCTTACGGCCCTGGGGGACTAGGCCGAGGGGTAATGAGATAAAATATTAAATACAAACCATACATATTTAAACCGATCTAAAGATTGAGATAAACCTAAACGTGGACTAATATGAGTAATACTAGCTATATTTAATCAACCTGAGCCCGGAGGGCTATAGATAATAATA